GGAGAAAGATTCTAAACAAACAGGGATCCGCTCGAAAGAATCTATTTGGAAGAATAGATAAAGAGACCTGGGGAAATAGATTGCCTCTTCGACCGAACGGGACTCCCCCCTCTCGCCAACTAGGTCCGGGTGGAAGAATTTGTGACCGTCCATTTCGGAATTAATGCAAGCCAGGTTTATCGGATATCCGGAGAAGATCTTCTTAACATTTCATTCGAGGAGAAAAAGAGGAAGTTTACTTACTACATAGGTATAGAGCGTTTCGACTGGACGCCTACTGCGTCATACGCAGGTTAGAAAGGTGGACTTGACGCAAGAATCACCAAAAACCCCAAGACAATCTGTCTTCACGCTTCCACATTCTCTCGAGGATGCCGATCTACTTATCGGAGCATGTTGGTTATTGACTGCGAGACAACTCGTGAATCAGATTCAATCATAAATCACCCCCATCTCTCGAGCCAACCCCCCTCCAACCAAATCTAAGCTCTCGTAACCGACCCAACAACCTCTAACCCATTCACCATAACAATTACGAAAAAGACCGCCTGCTCCCTTCGAACATCCATCAAGGGGCCTACCCCATGGTGGAGATTTATCTGCTCGTGCGAAAGCACGAGGAAAGAGACGTAACGTGAGTGCGGGAGATGTAACGTTATGCAATCGATGGAAGACGTAACGTGAATACAATTGAGCTATTAAAGGAAGTTAAAGAGACCTCTTACGAGGAGTGAAGTCTTCCTAGATGTTAAGTTGACCTGGATGTTAAAGAGACCTCTTACGAGGAGTGATAAAAGACGTAACGTAAATTTAACCTATTAAAATTAAGGAACCTCTTATGAGAAGTGCGGGAGACGTAACGTGAATGAGGAAGACGTAACGTGAATAAATTGATGGAAGACGTAACGTGAATACAATTGATGGGAGATGTAACGGAGTGCGGGAGACGTAACGTGAATGAGGAAGACGTAACGTAAATGCAGTTGACCTGGTAGATATTAAGGAAACCTCTTACGAGGCAGTGATAAAAGACGTAACGTAAATTTAACCTATTAAAGGATATTAAGGAACCTCTTATGAGAAGTGCGGGAGATGTAACGTTATACAACCGATGGAAGACGTAACGTGAATACAATTGAGCTATTAAAGGAAGTTAAAGAGAGCTCTTACGAGGAGTGATAAAAGACGTAACGTAAATACAGTTATTAAAGGAGATTAAGGAACCTCTTATGAGAAGTGCGGGAGATGTAACGTTATACAACCGATGGAAGACGTAACGTGAATACAATTGAGCTATTAAAGGAAAGAGAGCTCTTACGAGGAGTGAAGTCTTCCTAGATGTTAAGTTGCCCTGGATATTAAGGAACCTCCTACGAGGAGTGCGGGAGACGTAACGTTATGTGGAGATTTATCTGCTCGATCGTAAGATCGAGGTGGGAGACGGAACGGAGTGTACACGGAGTGCAGTTGATGGAAGACGTAACGTGAATACAACTGACCTATTAAAGGATGTTAAAGAGAGCTCTTACGAGGAGTGAAGTCTTCCTAGATGTTAAGTTGCGCTAGATGTTATAGGGACTCGACCGTTGCCAAACCCAACCCCTGCCCCACCAGACTACTTTAAGTAACGTAAATGCAGTTGAGCTATACTAGTTAAATAGAGCTCTTACGAGGAGTGATAAAAGACGTAACGTAAATTTAACCTATTAAAGGATATTAAGGAACATATTATAGAAAGTGAAGTCGTCCGGGATGTTAGGAGACCTAGATGTTAATGAGACCTATTAAAGGATATTAAGGAACCTCTTATGAGGAGTGCGGGAGATGTAACGGAGTGAAATCGACCTAGATGTTAAGTCGACCTGGATGTTAGGAGACCTAGATGTTAAGGAGACCTGGATGTTAGGAGACCTAGATGTTAAGTTGCCCTGGATATTAAGGAACCTCCTACGAGGAGTGAAATCGACCTAGATGTTAAGGAGACCTGGATGTTAGGAGACCTAGATGTTAAGGAGACCGGGATGTTAGGAGACCTAGATGTTTAGGAGACCTGGATGTTACTGCCCCACCTGACTTCATTCGCCCCAACCAGGCTCCAATTCTCCCTCAAAGTAAATTTATATTATTATCACCAAACATAGACCAATATTTAGACAAGAGTCCAATACAACCAAATATAAGTGAGTGTTGAGGCTTACCTACTATGTAGGGCCTCCTCAAACACTAACAGCCTATCAACAAAGGAAAATAATTCAAAACATAAGCAACTACTCAAATACCTCAACAAACCATTTTCTATCTGCTGCATTACTTCTATCCTGTAACATAGCCTGAAGCTTTATCTTATATGAGTTCTTGAGCTGCTGAATGATGGAATTAGGTGATTCCACCACATTGTGCCACACAGCCTTGTTCCTAGCTCTCCATAGCAGATAGATCAATCCAGCAAACAGAGCCTTAAGAGCTCCTTTCTGAAATTTAGCTCTGTATCCACTTCCAGTTAGCCTGTAGGCCAAGAGAAATCTCCTGAGCTTAAGCCAACCAAGCCATTGCATTGTTAGATCCCAGCATTTCCCATCCAAAGTGCACTGAAAAAACATATGTGAGATTTATTCGTACCATACATACAGGGCAATCCAAGTTATCACACACCCCTTGCTTGTCTGTCCTTGGTCTGGAGTCTGCTTAGCAGCCATAAGATTTACTTGTGTTTGGGAATATTAAATTTGTTTAAGACCCAATTTGTCCAAGAAAGTTTCTCCTCTTCACCTCTAGGCCATTTGTATACACATAGTGTATACTCCCATGTTTCTCAACGTACATACATACCCTGTTATTCTTGACTGAGCACACTTTCTTCCATACCCAACTAGAGTCCCTTTATGAGGTCGACTGCACTCAACAACTTTAAGAGGTCTCCTTTAAGAGGTCTCCTTAACATAGAGGAATTTTAAGAGGTCAACTGCACTCCGTGTTCACTCCGTTACTTAAACATCTGGTGGGGCAGGAGATTTTTCTGCCCGACCGCTAGGAAAGAGACGTAACGTGAGTGCGGGAGATGTAACGTTATGTGGAGATTTATCTGCGTAGGGACTTTAGTCACTCGACCGAGTTTACGAGGTCTCCCTTAACATCCAGGTCGACTTCACTCACGTTACGTCGTAGTTTGGCGGGGTAGGCCCAAACTACTGATTTATCTGCGTAGGCACTTTAGTGACTCGATCGAGTTTACGAGATCTCCCTTAACATCCAGGTCTCCTTAACATCTTTTAAGAGGTCGATTACACGGGCGCAAGGGCTCCCGTACGGTCGAGTCCCATCAGGTCCTCGATCTAGGAGATCGAGCAGATAAATCTCCATCTCCTAACATCCTTTAAGAGGTCTCCTAACATCCAGGACGACTTCACTTTCTATAATAGGTTCCTTAATATCCTTTAATAGGTTAAATTTACGTTACGTCTTTTATCACTCCTCATAGGAGGTTCCTTAATATCCGGGTCGATTACACTCCGTTACATCTCCCATCTCATTAACATCTAGGTCGACTTCATTACATTACTTAAACTTCTGGTGGGGCAGGAGATTTATCTACTCGACCAATAGGTCGAGGATCGCAGCTCGAGTCCCTATAACATCTAGCGCAACTTAACATCTAGGAAGACTTCACTCCTCGTAAGAGCTCTCTTTAACATCCTTTAATAGGTCAGTTGTATTCACGTTACGTCTTCCATCAACTGCACTCCGTGTACACTCCGTTCCGTCTCCCACCTCGTGCTGGCGCACGAGCAGATAAATCTCCACATAACGTTACGTCTCCCGCACTCCGTTACAAGATATTAAAGCACGTTACGTCATAGTTTGGCGGTTCAGTAACATCTAGGTCTCCTTAACATCTAGGTCGATTTCACTCCGTTACAAGATATTAAAGCACGTTACGTCTCTTTCCCAAACTATTGATTTATCTGCGTAGGCACTTTAGTGACTCGATCGAGTTTACGAGATCGAGGCGGGAGACGGAACGGAGTGTACACGGAGTGCAGTTGATGGAAGACGTAACGTGAATACAACTGACCTATTAAAGGATGTTAAAGAGAGCTCTTACGAGGAGTGATAAAAGACGTAACGTAAATTTAACCTATTAAAGGAGATTAAGGAACCTCTTATGAGAAGTGCGGGAGATGTAACGTTATACAACCGATGGAAGACGTAACGTGAATATAATTGAGCTATTAAAGGAAGTTAAAGAGAGCTCTTACGAGGAGTGAAGTCTTCCTAGATGTTAAGTTGCCCTGGATATTAAGGAACCTCCTACGAGGAGTGAAATCGACCTAGATGTTAAGGAGACCTGGATGTTAGGAGATGGGAGATGTAACGGAGTGCAATCGACCTCTTAAAAGATGTTAAGTTGCGCTAGATGTTATAGGGACTCGACCGCAGGGAGCCCTTGCGCCCGGAGTGTACACGGAGTGCAGTTGATGGAAGACGTAACGTGAATAAATTGATGGGAGATGTAACGGAGTGCGGGAGACGTAACGTAATGAAGTCGACCTAGATGTTAATGAGACCCGGAAGTTAAAGAGAGCTCTTACGAGGAGTGAAGTCTTCCTAGATGTTAAGTTGCGCAGGATGTTATAGGGATGAAATAGCTCGACCGTTAGGGAGCCCTTGCGCCTACCCCCGAGCTTGCGATCCTCGACCTAGCGGTCGAGTAGATAAATCTCCTGCCCCACCAGATGTTTAAGTAACGTAAATGCAGTTGACCTATACTAGTTAAATAGACCTCTTACGAGGAGTGATAAAAGACGTAACGTAAATTTAACCTATTAAAGGATATTAAGGAACATATTATAGAAAGTGAAGTCGTCCGGGATGTTAGGAGACCTAGATGTTAATGAGACCTCTTTAAGGATATTAAGGAACCTCTTATGAGGAGTGATAAAAGACGTAACGTAAATTTAACCTATTAAAGGATATTAAGGAACCTATTATAGAAAGTGAAGTCGTCCTGGATGTTAGGAGACCTCTTAAAGGATGTTAGGAGATGGAGATTTATCTGCTCGATCTCCTAGATCGAGGACCTGATGGGACTCGACCGTACGGGAGCCCTTGCGCCCGTGTAATCGACCTCTTAAAAGATGTTAATGAGACCTCTTTAAGGATATTAAGGAACCTCTTATGAGGCTTTACATCTTGTAACGGAGTGCGGGAGACGTAACGTTATGTGGGAGACGTAATGTAATGAAGTCGACCTAGATGTTAATGAGACCTCTTTAAGGATATTAAGGAACCTCTTATGAGAAGTGCGGGAGATGTAACGGAGTGAAATCGACCTAGATGTTAAGTCGACCTGGATGTTAGGAGACCTAGATGTTAAGGAGACCTCTTAAAGGATGTTAGGAGACCTAGATGTTAAGGAGACCCGGATGTTACTGAACCGCCAAACTACGACGTAACGTGAGTGAAGTCGACCTCTTTAAATACCCTTACTTTTAAGAGGTCGATTACACTCCGTTACATCTCCCATCTCCTAAACATCTAGGTCAACTGCACTCCTCGTAAGAGGTCTCTTTAACATCCTTTAACATCTAGGTCTCCTAACATCCAGGTCTCCTTAACATCTAGGTCGATTTCACTCCTCGTAGGAGGTTCCTTAATATCCAGGGCAACTTAACATCTAGGTCTCCTAACATCCAGGTCTCCTTAACATCTAGGTCTCCTAACATCCAGGTCGACTTAACATCTAGGTCGATTTCACTCCGTTACATCTCCCGCACTCCTCATAAGAGGTTCCTTAATATCCTTTAATAGGTCTCATTAACATCTTTTAAGAGGTCGATTGCACTCCGTTACATCTCCCATCTCCTAACATCCCGGTCTCCTTAACATCTAGGTCGATTTCACTCCTCGTAAGAGGTTCCTTAATATCCTGGTCGATTACACTCCGTTACATCTCCCATCGATTGTATAACGTTACATCTCCCGCACTTTCTATAATATGTTCCTTAATATCCTTTAATAGGTTAAATTTACGTTACGTCTTTTATCACTCCTCGTAAGAGCTCTATTTAACTAGTATAGCTCAACTGCATTTACGTTACTTAAAGTAGTCTGGTGGGGCAGGGGTTGGGTTTGGCAACGGTCGAGTCCCTATAACATCTAGCGCAACTTAACATCTAGGAAGACTTCACTCCTCGTAAGAGCTCTCTTTAACATCCTTTAATAGGTCAGTTGTATTCACGTTACGTCTTCCATCAACTGCACTCCGTGTACACTCCGTTCCGTCTCCCACCTCGATCTTACGATCGAGCAGATAAATCTCCACATAACGTTACGTCTCCCGCACTCCTCGTAGGAGGTTCCTTAATATCCAGGGCAACTTAACATCTAGGAAGACTTCACTCCTCGTAAGAGCTCTCTTTCCTTTAATAGCTCAATTGTATTCACGTTACGTCTTCCATCGGTTGTATAACGTTACATCTCCCGCACTTCTCATAAGAGGTTCCTTAATCTCCTTTAATAACTGTATTTACGTTACGTCTTTTATCACTCCTCGTAAGAGCTCTCTTTAACTTCCTTTAATAGCTCAATTGTATTCACGTTACGTCTTCCATCGGTTGTATAACGTTACATCTCCCGCACTTCTCATAAGAGGTTCCTTAAAATCCTTTAATAGGTTAAATTTACGTTACGTCTTTTATCACTGCCTCGTAAGAGCTCTCTTTAACTAGTATAGGTTAACTTCACGTTACATCTCCCGCACTTACGTTACGTCTCTTTCCCTTGTCAGTCGAGTCCCATCAGGTCCTCGATCTAGGAGATCGAGCAGATAAATCTCCATCAACTGCATTCACGTTACATCTCCCGCACTCACGTTACGTCTCTTTCGGACCTTGGGGTAGCAAGCCTCTCTCGGCATCCCGCGTCCGACCATAGGGAGGCGTTGCTGGCTCTGAGCAGCAGGTAGAGGACTCCTGAGTTAGAATGGTTTGGTAAGACCCGATCGAGCCTTTATCATTTGACTTAGCTGTGCATTTTCCTCCGAGGAGAAGTATGAGGAACCAGCCAAAAAGATGTATGCTCGGCGGACGGAGTGGATGGATTCTCTAGGAAAGGTTTTTGGAGCAAGAGGGGAACAGCTAATAAGCTTTCGAGCAAGTCATTTTGAGAAGCTAAGTTACCTCTCGAATTTGATTGTGTAAGCTAATTGCTGATGAGCATAAACCGCAAGTCCTATCCATGGTTAGGCTTCTGGGTCCAGTTCCATTGTTGTTGCCTTTGGAAACTAATAGCCCGTGGGCTCTGACACCGAGCGACTACTCTTGCCCGAGTTCCGAGAGAGCAACCCCACTAGATGCAATTAGAATAAGTCCAGACGAATCGAGAGGCAGACCTCAGAACCTACCGCTCACTCTATTCAAAAGACTAATCACCCTATACGATCCCGCTCAGAAATCAGACTACACCAGTGAGAAAACTATTGATCTAGGATTCAATTCCTCCCCCTGTTGGTGAAGCCACTACCCGCACTACTTAGTCCTTCGGCGAAACCCAGAAGAACTTTCCAGAAAAAACCAACAGAGTAGACACGCCTGCAATCATGATGGAGAACGGAAGCCCGACCAACAAGAAGGTAGAGGTAGTCCTAAGGCGACATCCAACCCTGCATCCGATATGGTCTCTCATTCTATAGATGCTCCGATATATCTCATTGAATCGAGAACCAGATACCGGCGTTATGTAAGATGAAAGACGATACATCATGAGTGAGAAAATAACCTAAATCCACTTCCCTGATATGATGGCGTCCTCTGTCATTCCCCCATATTGGGCCTCTCTAGGAGCTTCATAAGTGATAACCGAGCACCGAAGGGGCATACAAAAAGAATTACATGGTTAAAGATAGAAGCTTAAATAAGCCGAATCCAGAAAGTTCATCAAGGTCCCCAAACCCCCAATAAGCCCTAGCCCGAAAAAGAGACCCGCTTAGTGCTCCCCAGTTTGGACGATGATGAGAGAGCTGAAGTGGAGCTCAAGATAGAAGGGCGGAGGCGCGAGATAGTTGGTAGGGGAAGCGAGATAGTGTTCAAGTGATTTACTCTTTTAGGTCGACTCCGTCTCACTAAGGCGCAAGGGTTGGTCTTCCTTCGACAACTAGCTCGACTGCACTTAAGAGGTCGACTTTAAGAGGTCTCCTAACATCCAGGTCTCCTAACATCCAGGACGACTTCACTTCTCATAAGAGGTTCCTTAATATCTACGAGGTCAACTTCATTTACGTTACGTCTTTTATCACTCACGTTACGTCTCTTACCATTACGTTACTTAAAAAAGGAGTGTGGTGGGGTAGGTCGGGTCGACTGCACAACGTTACTTAAACAAGAGTCTGGGAAAGAGACGTAACGTGCTTTAATATCTTGTAACGGAGTGCGGGAGACGTAACGTTATGCAATCGACCTCTTTAAGGATATTAAGGAACCTCTTATGAGGCAGTGATAAAAGACGTAACGTAAATTTAACCTATTAAAGGAGATTAAGGAACCTATTATAGAAAGTGAAGTCGTCCTGGATGTTAGGAGACCTCTTAAAGGATGTTAGGAGACCTAGATGTTAAGGAGACCTGGATGTTACTGACCCGCCAAACTACGACGAAACGGAGTGCGGGAGACGTAACGTAAATGCAGTTAACCTATACTAGTTAAAGAGACCTCTTACGAGGCAGTGATAAAAGACGTAACGTAAATTTAACCTATTAAAGGAAATTAAGGAACCTCTTATGAGAAGTGCGGGAGATGTAACGTTATACAATCGATGGAAGACGTAACGTGAATACAATTGAGCTATTAAAGGAAGTTAAAGAGACCTCTTACGAGGAGTGATAAAAGACGTAACGTAAATTTAACCTATTAAAGGATATTAAGGAACATATTATAGAAAGTGAAGTCGTCCTGGATGTTAGGAGATGGGAGATGCAACGGAGTGCGGGAGACGTAACGTTATGTGGAGATTTATCTGCGTAGGGACTTTAGTCACTCGACCGAGTTTACGAGGTCGAGGTGGGAGACGTAACGGAGTTCTAAAGAACAGAGTGCAGTTGATGGAAGACGTAACGTGAATAAATTGACCTATTAAAGGAAGTTAAAGAGAGCTCTTACGAGGAGTGAAGTCTTCCTAGATGTTAAGTTGCGCAGGATGTTATAGGGACTCGAGCTGCGATCCTCGACCTATCGGTCGAGTAGATAAATCTCCTGCCCCACCAGATGTTTAAGTAACGGGAGTAGAGTCGACCTAGATGTTAATGAGATGGAGATTTATCTGCGCCCTACCCTACCAAACTACTCCACTCGAGAGCATTTATGCGATCGAGGCGGGAGACGGAACGGAGTGTACACGTAGTGCAGTTGATGGAAGACGTAACGTGAATACAACTGACCTATTAAAGGATGTTAAAGAGAGCTCTTACGAGGAGTGATAAAAGACGTAACGTAAATATAGTTAATTAAAGGATATTAAGGAAGCTCTTATGAGAAGTGCGGGAGATGTAACGTTATACAACCGATGGAAGACGTAACGTGAATATAATTGAGCTATTAAAGGAAAGAGAGCTCTTACGAGGAGTGAAGTCTTCCTAGATGTTAAGTTGCCCTGGATATTAAGGAACCTCCTACGAGGAGTGAAATCGACCTAGATGTTAAGGAGACCTGGATGTTAGGAGATGGGAGATGTAACGGAGTGCAATCGACCTCTTAAAAGATGTTAAGTTGCGCTAGATGTTATAGGGACTCGACCGTACGGGAGCCCTTGCGCCCGTGTAATCGACCCGGATATTAAGGAACCTCTTATGAGGCAGTGATAAAAGACGTAACGTAAATTTAACCTATTAAAGGAGATTAAGGAACCTATTATAGAAAGTGAAGTCGTCCTGGATGTTAGGAGACCTCTTAAAGGATGTTAGGAGACCTCTTAAAAGATGTTAAGTTGACCTGGATGTTAAAGAGAGCTCTTACGAGGAGTGAAGTCTTCCTAGATGTTAAGTTGCCCTGGAAGTTAAAGAGACCTCCTACGAGGAGTGCGGGAGATGTAACGTTATGTGGAGATTCATCTGCTCGATCGTAAGATCTCCCTTAACATCTAGGTCTCCTTAACATCTAGGTCGATTTCACTCCGTTACATCTCCCGCACTTACGTTACGTCGTAGTTTGGCGGTTCAGTAACATCTAGGTCTCCTTTAGGTCTCCTAACATCCTTTAAGAGGTCTCCTAACATCCAGGACGACTTCACTTTCTATAATAGGTTCCTTAATCTCCTTTAATAGGTTAAATTTACGTTACGTCTTTTATCACTGCCTCATAAGAGGTTCCTTAATATCCTTAAAGAGGTCGATTGCATAACGTTACGTCTCCCGCACTCCGTTACAAGATATTAAAGCACGTTACGTCTCTTTCCCCACCAAACTACTGATTTATCTGCGTAGTTTAGTGACTCGATCGAGTTTACGAGATCGAGGTGGTGGCCCTTTAGGGACTCGAGCTGCGATCCTCGACCTATCGGTCGAGTAGATAAATCTCCTGCCCCACCAGAAGTTTAAGTAACGGGAGTGCGGGAGATGTAACGGAGTGCGGGAGACGTAACGTAATGATAAAAGACGTAACGTAAATGCAGTTGATCTATTAGATATTAAGGAACCTCTTATGAGAAGTGCGGGAGATGTAACGGAGTGAAATCGACCTAGATGTTAAGGAGACCGGGATGTTAGGAGACCTAGATGTTAATGAGACCTAGATGTTAAGGAGACCTCATAAAAGGGACTCGACCGTCAGGGAGCCCTTGCGCCCGGAGTGTACACGGAGTGCAGTTGATGGAAGACGTAACGTGAATAAATTGAGCTATATTAGATGTTAAAGAGAGCTCTTACGAGGAGTGAAGTCTTCCTAGATGTTAAGTTGCGCTGGATGTTATAGGGACTCTCCCTTCGGGTTCGCTACCTATCGGTTTTTGTCTAAAGCCACGCTACCTGGAAGGTAGCTGGAGTAGTTTGGTAGGGCGGATAACATCCAGGTCTCCTTAACATCTAGGTCTCCTAACATCCTTTAAGAGGTCTCCTTAACATCTAGGTCGATTTCACTCCGTTACAAGATGTAAAGCCTCATAAGAGGTTCCTTAATATCCTTAAAGAGGTCTCATTAACATCTAGGTCTCCTAACATCCCGGTCTCCTTAACATCTAGGTCGATTTCACTCCGTTACATCTCCCGCACTTCTCATAAGAGGTTCCTTAATATCTAATGGATCAACAGCATTTACGTTACGTCTTTTATCATTACATTACGTCTCCCACATAACGTTACGTCTCCCGCACTCCGTTACAAGATATTAAAGCACGTTACGTCTCTTTCCCACCAGAAGTTTAAGTAACGGAGTTCTAAAGAACGGAGTGCAGTTGACCTCGGATGTTATAGGGACTCGACTGATAAGAAGCCCTTGCGCCCGGAGTGTACACGGAGTTGACCTCGGATGTTATAGGGATGAAATAGCTCGACCGATAGGGAGCCCTTGCGCCTACCCCCGACCGCTAGGGAGCCCTTGCGCCCGGAGTGTACACGGAGTGCAGTTGATGGAAGACGTAACGTGAATAAATTGATGGAGATTTATCTGCTCGATCTCCTAGATCGAGGACCTGATGGGACTCGAGCTGCGATCCTCGTAACATCCAGGTCTCCTTAACATCTAGGTCGATTTCACTCCGTTGCATCTCCCGCACTCACGTTACGTCTCTTTCCTATCGGTCGAGTAGATAAATCTCCTACCCCACCAGATGTTTAAGTAACGTGAATACAATTGAGCTATTAAAGGATATTAAGGAAGCTCTTACGAGGCTTTACATCTTGTAACGGAGTGAAATCGACCTAGATGTTAAGGAGACCTAGATGTTAAGTTGTCCTGGAAGTTAAAGAGAGCTCTTACGAGGAGTGATAAAAGACGTAACGTAAATTTAACCTATTAAATTAAGGAACCTCTTATGAGAAGTGCGGGAGATGTAACGTTATACAATCGACCTATTAAAGTTAAAGAGAGCTCTTACGAGGAGTGATAAAAGACGTAACGTAAATTTAACCTATTAAATTAAGGAACCTATTATAGAAAGTGCGGGAGATGTAACGTTATACAACCGATGGGAGATGTAACGGAGTGTAATCGACCCGGATATTAAGGAACCTCCTACGAGGAGTGCGGGAGACGTAACGTTATGTGGAGATTTATCTGCTCGATCGTAAGATCGAGGTGGGAGACGGAACGGAGTGTACACGGAGTGCAGTTGACCCCGGATGTTATAGGGACTCGACCGTTAGGGAGAGGGAGTTTAAGTAACGTAAATGCAGTTGAGCTATACTAGTTAAATAGAGCTCTTACGAGGCTTTACATCTTGTAACGGAGTGAAATCGACCTAGATGTTAAGGAGACCTAGATGTTAATGAGACCTATTAAAGGATATTAAGGAACCTCTTATGAGGCTTTACATCTTGTAACGGAGTGAAATCGACCTAGATGTTAAGGAGACCTCTTAAAGGATGTTAGGAGACCTAGATGTTAAGGAGACCTGGATGTTAGGAGACCTAGATGTTTAGGAGACCTGGATGTTAGGAGACCTAGATGTTTAGGAGACCTGGATGTTAGGAGACCTCTTAAAGGAGACCTCTTAAGAGCATCTCTGACCTACGCTTTCTGGTTCCTACTCCTTTTTCTGGGGGTGACTTGTTCCTCCTCCTTCGAACTCGATATTCCTCTCTACTCTGGGATGAAGAAATGTGGATTCTCTATCATCCCCACTCCCTGGTCAGGCGGATCTTCCCTCTCTCACTCATCAAAGTCCGCGCTACATCGTGATGTCGGCCTCTACCGTACTGGACAGTCCTACTAGCATCTGATGTGGATTGGGGATTGAAAGCCTCAAATCTTTCGAGTCGTCCTCTCCATCTCTCTCTTCGTTCCGGCGCTCGCGTATCACTCATCCCGTCCGTAGGTTGAGAATTGTTCCGGAATGGGGGTCTTAGCCGCTCCCCCTCATTCTACTCGCCTCTGCATGAACTTGTAAAATCGATGCCACAAAGATAGCCAACTCTATTATAGAAAAAAAAAGTAAACGGGCGACGATTTGGCACCAGATATCGGGAGGTGAGGCAATAGCTGCTGTGAAAAGCGGAATAACCAACAAATAACGACGATTGCTCGTTAAGGTTTTCAGAGAAAGACTCCTAAGTTCTAGCAAACAGATCACAATTAAAGGTACCTGGGAACATATCGATGGAATGAACGAAATACGAACAGTTAACATAATATAGTCATAGATCCTAGGTTGTAACTTGAGCATGAGCGAATTAGTGGATGTTGCCCCCATTACGTATAGAAAGTTCCAAACATGGGGAATTACCCGGGTAAGAGTTAAGAATAGGAAAAAAAAGAAGGATAAAGTACTTAAATGGAAAAATCGCTTGTAGTTCAGCCTTTGTTCCCCATATAAACTTGGGATCAAATAGCACCAAATTTGGTAATTTATAGAAGGAAAGAGGAAGTAACAGCATGCTATTGAAGACGTTGCCACATGTGTAGAGAACGCCTCCGTTGATTGTGTACGAACAAAAGACGAGTCCAAAGGCAGGCTAAGAAAGGGTTTAGCTAATGGGAATATTAACTCTTCCGGGAACCGATAACGCGTAAACCATGTCAAACCAAGACCGAGCAATAGCCAAACTAAACGCACTCGCACTTCCGTTTCCAAAAAAAGCAAAGGATATATGAGCCATTCAAAGGATATACGTTCCCATTCAATATACATTCAAAGGATATATGAATATGAAAAGAAAAACGGAAAAGACTACGTCTCCGCAGAATACTCTCGTGGGATTGGACTCCGCCCCTTCCTCCGGCAAGGAGCCTTTCCAAGAGTAGTCTGGTTCAAGGTGATTTATCGACCCGAGCGGTCGAGATAGTTCTTTAAGGGGTCTCCTTTAAGAGGTCGAGATAGTCCTTAACATCTAGGTCTCCTTAACATCTAGGTCTCCTAACATCCAGGTCGACTTCACTCACGTTACGTCTCTTACCATTACGTTACTTAAACTTCTGGTGGGGAAAGAGACGCAACGGAGTGCGGGAGATGTAACGTTGTGTGGAGATTTATCTACTCGATCGTAACTACGATCGAGGACCTGACGGGACTCGACCGCTAGGAGATTTATCTGCACCAGACTACTTTAAGTAACGTAATGAAGTCGACCTAGATGTTAATGAGACCTAGATGTTAAGGAGACCTGGCTGTTAAGGAGATTTATCTAATAGTACTCGACCGCTAGGAAAGAGACGTAACGTGAGTGATAAAAGACGTAACGTAAATGCAGTTGACCCAGATAGATGTTAAAAAGACCTCTTACGAGGCTTTTATATCTTGTAACGGAGTGCGGGAGACGTAACGTGAATGCAGTTGACCTATACTAAGATGTTAAAGAGACCTCTTACGAGGAGTGCGGGAGATGTAACGTTATGTGGGAGACGTAACGTAATGATAAAAGACGTAACGTAAATGCAGTTGATCTATTAGATATTAAGGAACCTCTTATGAGAAGTGCGGGAGATGTAACGTTATACAATCGAGCTATTAAAGGAAGTTAAAGAGAGCTCCTATGAGGAGTGAAATCGACCTAGATGTTAAGGAGACCGGGATGTTAGGAGATGGGAGATGTAACGGAGTGCAATCGACCTCTTAAAAGATGTTAATGAGACCTCTTTAAGGATATTAAATAACCTCCTACGAGGAGTGAAGTCGACCTAGATGTTAAGGAGACCTAGATGTTAAAGAGACCCAGATGTTAGAGGAACCTGGATGTTAGGAGATAGCCCTTTAGGGACTCGACCGTACGGGAGCCCTTGCGCCCGTGAAATCGACCTCTTAAAGCATTAAAGTTTATGTTACGGGGATCGCAAGCTCGAGTCCCCGTAACATCCTGCGCAACTTAACATCTAGGTCTCCTTAACATCTAGGTCGATTTCACTCCGTTACATCTCCCGCACTCCTCGTAAGAGCTCTCTTTAACTTTCAGGACAACTTAACATCTAGGAAGACTTCACTCCTCGTAAGAGCTCTCTTTAACTTCCTTTAATAGCTCAATTGTATTCACGTTACTTAAACATCTGGTGGGGTAGGAGATTTATCTACTCGACCGATAGGAAAGAGACGTAACGTGAGTGCGGGAGATGCAACGGAGTGCGGGAGACGTAACGTTATGTGGGAGACGTAACGGGAGTAGAGTCGACCTAGATGTTAATGAGACCTCTTTAAGGATATTAAGGAACCTCTTATGAGAAGTGCGGGAGATGTAACGGAGTGAAATCGACCTAGATGTTAAGTCGACCTGGATGTTAGGAGACCTAGATGTTAAGGAGACCTGGATGTTACGAGGATCGCAGCTCGAGTCCCATCAGGTCCTCGATCTAGGAGATCGAGCAGATAAATCTCCATCAATTTATTCACGTTGCGTCTTCCATCAACTGCACTCCGTGTACACTCCGTTCCGTCTCCCGCCTCGACCTCGTAAACTCGGTCGAGTGACTAACTACGCAGATAAATCTCCACACAACGTTACTTAAACTCCCTCTTCGCTGGCGCTCGAGTCCCGTCAGGTCCTCGATCTAGGAGATCGAGTAGATAAATCTCCTTGGGGTAGGAGATTTATCTGCTCGACCCATGGGGCCTACCCCACCAAACTACGCTCGAGTCCCTATAACATCCGAGGTCAACTGCACTCCGTGTACACTCCGTTCCGTCTCCCGCCTCGATCTCGTAAACTCGATCGAGTCACTAAACTACGCAGATAAATCAGTAGTTTGGGAAAGAGACGTAACGTGAGTGCGGGAGATGTAACGTGAATGCAGTTGACCTAGATATTAAAGGGACCTCTTACGAGGAGTGAAGTCGACCTAGATGTTTAGGAGACCTGGATGTTACTGAACCGCCAAACTACGACGTAACGTGCTTTAATATCTTGTAACGGAGTGAAATCGACCTAGATGTTAAGGAGACCTGGATGTTAAGGGAGATCTTACGATCGAGGCGCGGAGCCCTCATTTACGTTACGTCTTTTATCACTCACGTTACGTCTCTTTCCGTAGGCTGCTACCTGAAAGGTAGCGAGGCTTTAGACAAAACCGATAGGTAGCGAACCCTAAGGGAGAGTCCCGTCAGGTCCTCGATCTAGGAGATCGAGCAGATAAATCTCCATGGGAAAAGAGACGGAACGGAGTGCGGGAGATGTAACGGAGTGTGGACTCCGTGACTCGATCGTAAGATCGAGGACCTTGACGGGACTCTCCTTTCAGGTCCTCGACCCAATAGGGTCGAGTACTATTAGATGAATCTCCTTAACAGCCAGGTCTCCTTAACATCTAGGTCAACTTCACTCCTCGTAAGAGGTCTCTTTCATAGTATAGGTTAACTGCATTTACGTTACGTCTCCCGCACTACGTTTCGTCGTAGTTTGGCGGGTCAGTAACATCCAGGTCTCCTTAACATCTAGGTCGATTTCACTCCGTTACAAGATATTAAAGCACGTTACGTCTCTTTCCCAGACTATTTTAAGTAACGTAATGAAGTCGACCTCTTAAAGAGACCTAGATGTTAAGGGGACCTGGCTGTTAAGGACGTTACGTCTCCCTCGATCCATAGGATCGAGTGCCTTGCAGGAGATTTATCTGCGTAGGGACTTTAGTCACTCGACCGAGTTTACGAGGTCGAGGACCTTTAAGATCTTACGATCGAGGTGCGGAGCCCACACTACGTTACGTCTCCCACCATCGACTGCACTCCGTTTTCACTCCGTTACGTCTCCCACCATAAATGGCCATTAATCGGCGGTTGCGTGGCTTCGCACCAACTAGGTCGACCTCTTAAGGGATCTGCTCGGAAGAGGGCGCCAACCGCACCATACCCTTCGATTACAAAGCACCAGCCAATCCAGAAGCTAATCACCATCCAGATTTTCTTTCCAAAAGCCGAGAAAAAGGACCCCGGTCATTTCTTCTCTATATGCAATATGCAATTCTAAGTGAGCTTGGCTCGAAAAGAATACCCGACTCGAGGGTTTCATGTTAGAAGCTTTCCACCCTTTCTTCTTTCTTTTCCCCATATAGATATAGAAAATAGATGATGGTAGAGAGATTCCCCGAAATGAGGAGAGCGCTTCTCTTCCTATCTATGCTAGTAGTACAAAGAGGAAAACCGAGGCTGGTCATCTCTTCTATGCTATTCTACGTTTTTTCTTGATCATCAAAAGGCGGCATACAGCGCTAGACCAAGACCAGAATTGACTTCGCTCAGCCAAGAGGAGTCAAGGCCTAGAAACCTGTGGTGTACCCGAATTCATAGGATATCGCCACAGAGGATCGCGTGGGGGAAGGACAAGGTAGAGGTGAAGAAGTCCCATCGGGACATAGGAGATGTCTTTTTCATTAAAGCCAGTCTGCTCAGCTACCAAAGACCTGCGTCCAGCAGCAGCAAACCCAGACCAATAAAATTATTATTTGCTCGGAAATCCCACTCAACTTCTCTCAAGAGCAGACCAAACCGGTCCGCCTCCCTTTCAGAAAAAAAGACTACTACTCGACCCATGTGCTGCTCATCTATCAGTGAGAAGGCTGCTATAGTTGCTCATCTTTCTATATGGAATTATGAGTTCTCCTTTTTAGCAGAATTCCTTGAGATTTCAAAACTCTAAAAACCCGTTATCGAGGAATGTCGTAGCCCACGAAAAGGAGAATTCTTTTTTATAAGAGCTCGGCCAGTAGGACCAGAATCCGCTCGCTATCTAGCCACCCACCGGTCCGACGCTTTCTCCTATCAAAACCCACGGTTCCCCTTCTCGAGGAATGATCGGAGCCCATGAAAACTACATACAGCCCAAACAAGGTCATCGTCAGCAGGTCTCGCTACCTCAAGACCAGGTCCAACGGAAGACCTTTAAACCAGACTCTCTCTCTCCCAAGGAGATGATGGAATCGAGCAATTTATGACCCGAAATCCCGATACCAACATGAAATCCACTTACCGAGAATCTGACCCTTGAAAAGGAAAACCTGTCCTGTCAGGTGCAGCCAGACACGAAGAATTCTGATTAAACAGCTCGTCCCTTAAGAGGTCTCCTTTAAGAGGTCGAAGTAGTCTTTTAAGAGGTCTCCTAACATCCAGGTCTCCTTAACATCTAGGTCGATTTCACTCCGTTGCATCTCCCGCACTCACGTTACGTCTCTTACCACAACGTTACTTAAACGTCCTACCCTACCAAACTATTTTTACCTTTCGGTCGCGATCCTCGACCTCGTAAACTCGGTCGAGTGACTAACTACGTGGATAAATCTCCTTTAGCTGCTACCTGAAAGGTAGCGAGGCTTTAGACAAGCTAGGTAGCGAACCCGAAGGAGAGTCAGTCGAGTCCCGTCAAGGAATAGTTTGGTGGGTTCGGTAACATCCAGGTCGATTGCACTTACGTTACTTAAAGTAGTCTGGGAAAGAGACGTAACGTAAGTGCGGGAGATGTAACGGAGTGAAATCGACCTAGATGTTAAGGAGACCTGGATGTTACTGACCCGCCAAACTACGACGTAACGTGAGTGCGGGAGACGTAACGTAAACGCAGTTAACCTATACTAGTTAAAGAGACCTCTTACGAGGAGTGAAGTTGACCTAGATGTTAAGGAGACCTGGATGTTAAGGAGATTTATCTACTCGATCGTAAGACCCCCTACCCTACCTTTGAAAGGTCCTTACTTCCGAAAGGACGCGATTCCGATGCTTGATGTGAACTAGACCTCTTCTCCGCTAAGTGAGAAGCCATCCGCTCTGGTACTATAAGGACAAGATTATCGGAAAAGGAGTGTTTCTCGAGGATCTTAAGCCCGCTCATATTGACTCTGCTCGCAGTGCTTGATCGTTCCCAGTGACCCGAAAGATTACCTACGAAAACGCTCGTGAGCGCCCATTCTTCATATAAAAGATCCACGATTTCTTTGTAGTTCGACGGGCTCTCCTAGCCCCTTTTTATCCCGAAGCATCTCAGTGGGATCTGTGAGCTTGGTAAGGCCTGGCCGTCTTCTTTCCTCTCGCTTTATCCACAGACAGGGCCCCCTCAGCTCACATTGGTTTAGGAGTGGGTGGGAAAGAGGAGGACGTCCTCCATATAATCCCTTACTCTCCGAAAGAGCGAGAAATTTTCGATTTCCCGACAATCAAAAGGCGAGCACTATCTAAGCGTAAGTGTCCGCGACCAAGATCCCACGCATCGTAGGCCTACACAGCAAATGTTCCCATAATTCCGACCTCTTCACTCGTCGAGCCTCAAGCTCTTCCTCGGCTCTGGAGGGCGCTTCCGACCCGCACAGGTGCCAGAACAGTGAATGCAAAATCTGGTTAAAAAGCGCGTAGCTTCCATTCCTTGGCTCTGGACTTTCCGTATGGTCCTCTCAGCCCACTAAATTCGTAGTGACTCAGGAATAGGTGAAGAAGTTTTGAGACTGACACAACTCCTGAGCGCACCCGCTATTTACTAATCCAGGCTTTCTTAATTGATTGGCCAGGAAAAAAAAAAGGAAAGAATTCAAGTTTTTTCGTTCTACTCGAACTCTCGCCAAATCACATGGTCATTCATTCCCGGGGCCGTGAGGAACGCATGCTCGGTGGCCGATAAGAAGATACAACGAGCGGATATTGCTCAATAATCAGAGATCAAGGAAGAGGGGTCAATGACTGGATCGATGGGCGGCAAAGGAATAATTGCTTATTGGATAAACTGAGACAAAGCATCTCTACCCGCTTCATCCATTGACTCGCTCGAGCGTAGCAGGAGAAATCATCCCCTTCGTGAATGCGCATACCGGACTATCGGTTTGAGAGGACCCGGCCTCCTCTATCTCGTATCTCGTGAAGCCAATCAGTTCCTCTCATCTAGAATCCGATACGTTTCACCCCGTCATCTTCCGGGACATCAAATTCTCGTTTCACCGAAGCTACTATTTTTTGAGAAATGGGAAGTAGTATATAGAAGGCATTTTCTCGTTCCAGCATATGTGTCTCCTATCCTCCCAGTCATCCCTCGTCGGCTAGCTCCCGATGTCCGGTCCACGTTCACCCCGACCTCATTGAATCCTAGTCCACTCGCTCACGCCCCAGCGTTCCTCCTTCGTCTTCAGTATACCTTCTCTCCCACCTTCGATTCATATCCTCCGTCCAATTCTCCTATCCTTTTGAACCTGCTTCGTAATAACCTGCAGAGCAGCCATTTCCTCCGATCCAGGACGAGGAGTATCCAGCAGTGGGAAAGACCCCTACCCGGGTCCATAACCGAACCCACCGGATATCGATGAACGAGAAATCACCCAACAAGAATAGAGTTACTCAGAACATATTTAGGTTTTCGGTAGAAGTGAAGTTCCTTCATGCCGAAGTCATCCTTTTGAAGGAAATTTATCTATTCTAATTCTATCCGTAAGGGAGATGCTCGGATGGACGTAGCATTCTAATCGATGTAGGTCAGTCCTCTAATGGTTTCGTGTCAAAGGGGAGTGGAAATTTGGATGGCGGGTAGGTGTGACTCGGATAGTTATCCGACTAACACCTAACCACCATCCAAATTTCAACGTGCAGTCTACCTCTTAAAGGACTATCTCGACCTCTTAAAGGAGACCTCATAACGTTGTGCAGTCTACCTCTTAATGGAGTGCAGTCGACCTAGTTAGCGCCTATAGTTTACGGAGCTTTGAACCAGACTATCGGGTTTGGCTAGGTCGAGGAGCCTGGGTTTAGTTTCTTTCAGCCTAATAATTCACGTATACGGGATTCTCCTATAGTGAAGTGAGTGGTAATGGGGAGTCGACGCCGTAAAATCCGATTGAAAGACGAGTGCCGAGTTGTCTTGTTGGAGACAGGCCTAGCCTATGCTTCATTGAGAGTTTCTCGAGCGAAGAGAGGCTCTGCTGAGCAAGGTTCGAGTCAGAGATTCTACCGAGGGGAGCTTTCTGAGGCCCAACACTTATCTTTTCCGGATATGTCAAATCCACTCTTCCCTGTTCGCCCCCCTTATTCTAATTCCGCTATCAGATGAAAGAGAAATTCCTTCAATGATTAAAGAGTCATTGGATACTCAGACAGGGCTTCCACTTCGAGGAGCGCGGTCGATGATGGGATCATCATCCTTTGGTCAGAAATGCTTCATAGCTGTACGGGTAGCGCTCACGATCGAAGATCTCCATTAGATGCAAGAGGGCCACCCAAATTTGATTTTTTCTTTCTTCCAGGAGATTAAGGTCTTGCCCTTACGTCGACTCTACCCCACAGGGCACGTAGAACCAGAAAGGTTGAGTACCCCTGAGTCTAAATCTACTGCAGAAGCCCTTTTTCCATTAAATCAGCATGAGCTACTCGTAACAAAGTGAGAGTTTACTGCGCCGGGGCGGATCTCACAAAGGACCAACTAGGTCGACTGCACTCTGTTCCTCGACAACGTTATGAGGTCTCCTTAACCTTAAAATCGAGGTCAACTTAACATCTAGGTCGAGATAGTGGGGTAGGAGATTTATCTGCTCGGCCCGTAGGGTCGAGGATCGTAGCTTGAGGTCTCTTTAACATCCAGGTCAACTTAACATCTAGGAAGACTTCACTCCTCGTAAGAGGTCTCTTTAACATCTAATATAGGTCAATTTATTCACGTTACTTGAACATGGTGGGGTAGGGGTTGGGTTTGGCTACGGTCGAGTCCCGTCAGGTACTCGTGCTAACGCACGAGGCGCGGAGCCCTCATTTACGTTACGTCTTTTTCCCCGTGGAGATTTATCTGCTCGTGCGCTAGCCCTTTTCCCTTACCCAACCATTTATCCTGGAAATGGATGCTACGAATGCCTCTCCTCCAACTAAGTCATCTAGAATCGGAGGTCGAGTAAGGAGTAGCGTGAGCGGTCTCTAAGCGTTCCAGTCGAAAGTTTCCCGGTCGAGTCAATCATCTTTTACTCTCTAACTCCCGTACCCCACACCTTCGAGGTCACACTTGTAAATGCGTCCAACCCCACTTCCTGGTGGGCTTTTCCTGATATTCTCGGAGAGCTCGGTCCCGGGTCTTCTTCTTCATACCTCCTCTCATCCTCTCGTCCGTCCAAACCCCAAATCCGGCTGGAGTGGGAAATCTTATTTCTGGTTGGTCCTCGGTTCAATCTATAGAGGGAAATTAGGACTTGAACGATAATAAGAATCTAGGTGGTTCCCCTTAATGATGGATATCGGCACTTTCCACAGAAATGTTCATGACCCCAGCTAGGCATCCTAAGTGCTCTTCAGGGCTTCGTTGCCCATATCGTATGGTTTTAAAAATGTAGGCTAAGCTATTTCCTGATGAGACAGATGCTAAGAATTTTTGAATTAAACAGCAAGACTAACGCACACTATGCTTGGGTGAAGCAGCAAAGGACCCCGATCCCTATCTTTACGGCTTTTCAACACCAACTGTACCCGGAAAAACTAAACCATTGATCTCAAATGAGTGGGAGATGTAACGGAGTGTGGGCTCCGCACCTCGATCGTAACTACGATCGAGGACCTGACGGGACTCGAGCGCTAGCGAAGAGGGAGTTTAAGTAACGTGCCTTTATATCTTGTAACGGAGTGCGGGAGACGTAACGTGAATGCAGTTGCCCTGATGGGAGATGTAACGGAGTGAGGAGATTTTTCTATGTAGGCACTTTAGTGACTCGATCGAGTTTACGAGATCGAGGACCTAACGGGACTCGACTGGCAAGGGAAAGAGACGTAACGTGAGTGATAAAAGACGTAACGTAAATGCAGTTGACCTATACTAGTTAAAGAGACCTCTTACGAGGCAGTGATAAAAGACGTAACGTAAATGAGGAGATTTATCTACTCGATCGTAAGATCTCCCTTAACATCCAGGTCTCCTTAACATCTAGGTCGATTTCACTCCGTTACAAGATATTAAAGCACGTTACGTCGTAGTTTGGCGGTTCAGTAACATAAACTTTAATGCTTTAAGAGGTCGATTTCACTCCGTTACATCTCCCATCTCCTAACATCCAGGATCCTTCAGCATCTTTTAAGAGGTCGATTACACTCCGTTACATCTCCCATCTCTTTAACATCTTTTAAGAGGTCTCCTAACATCCTTTAAGAGGTCTCCTAACATCCAGGACGACTTCACTTTCTATAATAGGTTCCTTAATCTCCTTTAATAGGTTAAATTTACGTTACGTCTTTTATCACTGCCTCATAAGAGGTTCCTTAATATCCTTAAAGAGGTCGATTGCATAACGTTACGTCTCCCGCACTCCGTTACATCTCCCATCTCCTAACATCCCGGTCTCCTTAACATCTAGGTCTCATTAACATCTAGGTCTCCTAACATCCCGGTCTCCTTAACATCTAGGTCTCCTAACATCCAGGTCGACTTCACTCCTCATAAGAGGTTCCTTAATATCCTTAAAGAGGTCTCATTAACATCTTTTAAGAGGTCGATTGCACTCCGTTACATCTCCCATCTCCTAACATCCCGGTCTCCTTAACATCTAGGTCGATTTCACTCCTCGTAAGAGGTTCCTTAATATCCTGGTCGATTACACTCCGTTACATCTCCCATCGATTGTATAACGTTACATCTCCCGCACTTTCTATAATATGTTCCTTAATATCCTTTAATAGGTTAAATTTACGTTACGTCTTTTATCACTCCTCGTAAGAGCTCTATTTAACTAGTATAGCTCAAATGCATTTACGTTACTTAAAGTAGTCTGGTGGGGCAGGGGTTGGGTTTGGCAACGGTCGAGTCCCTAAAGGGCCACATAACGTTACGTCTCCCGCACTCCTCGTAAGAGGTTCCTTAATATCCTTTGATCGATTGTATAACGTTACATCTCCCGCACTTCTCATAAGAGGTTCCTTAATATCTAATGGATCAACAGCATTTACGTTACGTCTTTTATCATTACGTTACGTCTCCCGCACTCCGTTACATCTCCCGCACTTCTCATAAGAGCTTCCTTAATATCCTTTAATAGGTTGACTGTATTTACGTTACGTCTTTTATCACTCCTCGTAAGAGGTTTCCTTAATATCCAGGTCAACTTAACATCTAGGAAGACTTCACTCCTCGTAAGAGTTCTCTTTAACATCCGGGTCTCTTTAACATCTAGGTCAACTTCACTCCTCGTAAGAGGTCTCTTTAACATCTAGGGCAGGTCAACTGCATTCACGTTACGTCTCCCGCACTCCGTTACATCTCCCATCAATTGTATTCACGTTACGTCTCCCGCACTCCGTTGCATCTCCCGCACTTCTCATAAGAGGTTCCTTAATATCTACGAGGTCAACTTCATTTACGTTACGTCTTTTATCACTCACGTTACGTCTCTTTCCCAAACTATTGATTTATCTGCGTAGGGACTTTAGTCACTCGATCGAGTTTACGCGATCGAGGTGGGAGACGGAACGGAGTGTACACGGAGTGCAGTTGACCTCGGATGTTATAGGGACTCTCCCTTAGGGTTCGCTACCTAGCGGAAAAATAGTTTGGTAGGTTCGGTAACATCCAGGTCTCCTTAACATCTAGGTCGATTTCACTCCGTTGCATCTCCCGCACTCACGTTACGTCTCTTTCCCCACCAGACTACTTACTGTTTAAGGAACGTTGTGCAACCTAGTTGTTGAGTCGACCTCTTAAAAGATGTTAGGAGACCTCTTAAAGGATGTTAAGGCACGTTACTTAAAGTCTGTTTCCATCTCCCACGCTGGTCCAATTCAAATAGGTAGGTGATCAGAAGAGCGTCTCCCTAGAAAGGCTGGGAAATCCTCCGGAGAAGCTCTATCCGATCAATCAGGTTTCCCAAGAGTCCGACCAAGTGAATCTTGGTCCCGCCCAGATCAACCAAACCATCCAACGAGCAAGTTGTAGAGCCCGATTAGCATGAGTTGAGGAACACACTATCCATATTGAAATCCCCGACACGAACATGGAGAAGCAAAAGCCTCCCCCTTCTCTAGTAGCGACGTCAGGACTTGTGAGAATAGGAACATATGAACAAGAACTGTTTACCACCTGAGAGGAGCTCAATACCTCTCTCCAACCAAATACCACCCGAGCTCAACGGAGAAGCCTCTCGACTGAATGATGAGCTCTCAGCCCACTAATGTTAGAGAAAAACAACAAGGATTATGCAAAAAAGGTCGGAGACAATCATTTCCCCCCTTTCAAGTATTTGCATCATAATAATTTCTCATTTGGTCTCCGGAGTATATAAGCTAGCCCAAGACCAACAAGAGCTGAGGTGGAGGGGATTTCTCCTGTGATGGACCGAATGAGGCCCTGTACGAAACTGAAAGCGAACAGGAACTGGGGGATCGTGTTCTCAGCTTATGTCTTCCTTCCAACGAGGGGGGAAGGCCATGAGTGCTGAGGGGCCCAGCATGCATCTCGCTCCTTGGTGTCCACCCTCCCTGAGAGAGGGTGCTCAGAGATTTTTCCTGTTGTGGGATTTGTGATCACCGAATGAGCTGTGATTTGGTGGGAGCAGAGGATTTTTCTTTCTTGCTGAAGATTATGAGGGCGCTATGAGCATTAGCCATGGGAAGCTTCGCACCTTTATGAGAAGTTCTCCTTAAGCCTATAACGACGGGGGGTATGCGAAGAAAACCTTTTCACAGAAGGATTCGATAAGGTCTTAGATGGTGGTGAACTCCTTGAGGGAGAAAACACCCTAAGCCGATGAGATATGAGTCGTGTTCGCTTTCTCAACGGTGGAGTTAAATTACAATAGGATTGATCTTGGAGTTCTCTCGTGCCCTCCCGAGTCAAAAGAACTCTTCCTTCGATATCTAAATCATTCTACCATCAATGGTCAGAGCCCCGAGTTGATAACTTCTTTAGTTAGCCCTATCCAAACTCTGCTCAGAATGAATATTTTGTATAAAATAGTAAAGGGAGGCCATCCTCACGATCAAACCACCAACCCAATATAATAAAGAGCTCACCCGAGCTCTGCGTCTCACCATAAAGCGTGAAGCGGAAATGCAGGTAATGATACCTAGAGGCTGCTTTCCTAATAGTGCAATTAATGCTGGAAATCTACTCGATACATCTGAGGAGCTTTAGGGGAGAATTGATTAAAGAATATAGGCGGTAGCAAGCAAAATCCATCTTCTCCAGTTAATAAATATATGTTGAATGGCACCTAATCCCCACCATCATCCTACATTCTCATACTACTACGGCGTACTCTTTCACATTAGGGAAATTTGATGAGACCCAAGCTGGATTCTACGACAGAAGCTTTTCGAATCAATACACTAACTACCCTTCCAGTATCTAGAAAACTCCTAGGTGGAAAAAAAATCATTTGATCCAAAGTGTATTGATAGAATGTTCCCATCCTTTTACTCAACTCCAACAACGATGAGTCAGCAGCTACACTAAGAATACTTGAATGATGTAACACATTCAAATTCAAATAAAGCATCTTCAACGGCGAATTCTTATTCAAAGTGGAGGTCCGCTCCCCCTCAAGGGTTCGCTACCTCTAAAAGGAGACCCAGTTGTTGAGTCGATGGGAGATGTAACGGAGTGTGGACTCCGTGACTCGATCGTAAGATCGAGGAAAGAGACGTAACGTGCTTTAATATCTTGTAACGGAGTGTGGAGATTTATCTGCTCGATCCCCTGGTGAGAGCCTTTAAGTAACGTGCCTTAACATCTAGGTCTCCTAAACATCCTTAAAGAGGTCTCCTAACATCCAGGATCCTTCAGTATCTAGGTCTCTTTAACATCTAGGTCAACTTCACTCCTCGTAAGAGGTTTCCTTAATATCTACTAGATTAACTGCATTCACGTTACGTCTCCCGCACTCCGTTGCATCTCCCGCACTTCTCATAAGAGGTTCCTTAATCTCCTTTAATAGGTTAAATTTACGTTACGTCTTTTATCACTCCTCGTAAGAGGTCTCTTTAACATCCTTTAACATCTAGGTCGACTTCACTCCTCGTAGAGGTCTCTTTAACATCATAGTATAGGTCAACTGCATTTACGTTACTTAAAATAGTCTGGGAAAGAGACGTAACGTGCTTTAATATCTTGTAACGGAGTGAAATCGACCTAGATGTTAAGGAGACCTGGATGTTACTGACCCGCCAAACTACGACGAAACGTGAGTGCGGGAGATGTAACGTGAATGCAGTTGACCTAGATGTTAAAAAGACCTCTTACGAGGAGTGATAAAAGACGTAACGTAAATTTAACCTATTAAAGGAGATTAAGGAACCTCTTATGAGAAGTGCGGGAGATGCAACGGAGTGCGGGAGACGTAACGTGAATGCAGTTAATCTAGTAGATATTAAGGAAACCTCTTACGAGGAGTGAAGTTGACCTAGATGTTAAAGAGACCTAGATGCTGAAGGATCCTGGATGTTAGGAGACCTCTTTAAGGATGTTAAGGAGACCTGGATGTTAAGGAGATTTTTCTAATAGTACGTAGGGACTTTAGTCACTCGACCGAGTTTACGAGGTCGAGGATCGCCGCTCGAGGGGTAGGCGCAAGGGCTCCCTTTGGTCGAGCTGCTTCGCACCTATACTCGGTCAACTGCACTCCGCTCTTTGAACTCCGGGCGCAAGGGCTTCGTTGGCACTCGAGTCCCGTCAGGTCCTCGAGTGCTAACGAGCCTGCCCCACCAGACTATTTTAAGTAACGTTGTGTGGAGATTTATCTGCTCGATCGTAAGATCGAGGACCTGAAAGGGACTCGACTGTACCCTTGGGCCAACGTTTAAGTAACGTTAGTGGAGTCGACCTCTTAAGGAGACCTCTTAAAGGACTACTTTAAGTAACGGAGTTCAAGGAACGGAGTGCAGTTGACCTCGGATGTTATAGGGATGAAATAGCTCGACCGATCCCTTGCGCCGAGCTGCGATCCCCGTAACATCCAGGTCTCCTTAACATCTAGGTCGATTGCACCCCGTTACAAGATATTAAAGCACGTTACGTCTCTTTCCTAGCGGTCGAGCGGATAAATCTCCTACCCCATGGAGATTTATCTGCTCGATCCCCTGGATCGAGGACCTGACGGGACTCGAGTGCCAACGACGAGGTACGAAGTAACTCGACCAGCCCTTGGGCCTACGTGATTGTAGCGTTGTGTAGTCGACCTCTTAAAGAAGTAACTCGACCGATAGGGAGCCCTTGCGCCCGTCGTGCAGTCGACCTCTTAAAGGACTACTTCGACCTCTTAAAGGGGACCTCAAGAAGGTAGCGACTTGAGCCTCCGGTGGCACGGGGCGGGAGAGTCGCTTCGCACCTAAAGGTAGAGTCCCTCGGTCTTGGATTTGGTAGGGTAGTAGAGGCGTGGGCTTGAGTTCAGCGTCATAAATCTTTTCAAGGAATTACGCTTTTGCATTCAAAATCATTATTCAATTTTGTAAGTCTTTCGGGAGTCAGTGAGTGCGTGAGAAGGAGCTCGAAAGCGCGGGGTGATTCAACACGGTATTAATTGACTTGGGTCATCGTCCTGACGGGTGGACTTGGTCTTTCGAGGTCGCGGATGCGAAGTGGCCCATCTGTACAAAAAGGTTGATGCGGCTGCTGCTGCACTTGGGATGTATCGTATCTCACTTTCTTTCTCTGGTCTTGTGATTTACTGGTCGGTCGAGTACGTTTCCGGATAATGGGGGTTCTGATTTAATATTTTATTAGCTTTTAGCAGGGATGCTTGATTTCTCGTGGATCTACGTATTCTTCAGAAAGTTGCTTTTGGTATTCCTTTTTTTGTATATCGATCTTCGGTAGGACGAGCCCAACCTCCCCCGGGTTCTTAAACTATAGGCCATACCCAACCATTTATCCTGCTACCGAAGGAGACGTAACGGAGTGTGGAGATTTATCTGCTCGTGCGATAGAAAGAGACGTAACGTTAGTGAAGTCGACCTGGATGTTAAGGGAGATCGTAAGATCGAGCAGATAAATCTCCTTACGGTCGAGTGGATAAATAGGGTGGGTTAGGCCGTGCTGGACGGAAAGAGAGGGGATTTATCCTGAGCCAATCCCGGTCCTTTATCAATTTCCCGCAGCAAGATCAATCAATGGCGGAGAAGAAAGAAGATATAGTTCCAGCTCGGAAAGGTCATATATGAGGGAGAAGCAAACCTCCGGAAGCTGAAGTCCGAGTCACCGGCGGGACCCTTCTCTTATCAAGAGTTTGTCCATTCTCATACAGAGGCTTTCTATTTAAGCTTAGTCCACCACTTTCTTACGCCAAGTCCCCGTTTACCACTTCCTTTCCTAACTGACTAGCCAACCTTCTCATGATCTCGCGAGAATGCACTCATAAGATCCGCTTTTGCATCAACAATTTCTTTAAGAGATTGGTGAGTGTCGTTCTTCGCTATCGCTAGTCCCCATCTCCACTGACTCGGAGCCGGGAATCAGTCATTGGCGGGAGAAGTGAGCTGGACCTTCCTTTAAGAGGTCTCCTTTAAGAGGTCGAAGTAGTCCTTTAAGAGGTCTCCCAAGAGGTCTCCTAACATCCAGGTCTCCTTAACATCTAGGTCGATTTCACTCCGTTACATCTCCCGCACTCCTCGTAAGAGGTTTCCTTAATATCCTTAACATCTGGGTCAACTTAACATCTGGGTCTCATTAACATCTGGGTCAACTTAACATCTGGGTCTCATTAACATCTGGGTCAACTTCACTCCTCGTAAGAGCTCTCTTTAACACCGTTTAACATCTAGGTCGACTTCACTCCTCGTAAGAGTTCTCTTTAACATCCAGGTCAACTTAACATCTAGGTCAACTTCACTCCTCGTAAGAGTTCTCTTTAACATCCGGGTCTCTTTAACATCTAGGTCAACTTCACTCCTCGTAAGAGGTCTCTTTAACATCTAGGTCAACTGCATTCACGTTACGTCTCCCGCACTCCGTTACATCTCCCATCAATTGTATTCACGTTACGTCTTCCATCAACTGTATTCACGCTACGTCTCCCATCAACTGCATTTACGTTACGTCTCCCTCACTCCAAAAAGTTACATCAATAGTCTGGTGGTTCAGTAACATCCGGGTCTCCTAAACATCTAGGTCTCCTAACATCCAGGACGACTTCACTTCTCATAAGAGGTTCCTTAATATCCTTTAATAGGTTAAATTTACGTTACGTCTTTTATCACTGCCTCGTAAGAGGTCTTTTTAACATCTATCTAGGTCAACTGCATTCACGTTACATCTCCCGCACTCACGTTACGTCTCTTTCCCTTAACAGTCGAGTCACTAAAGTGCCTACGCAGATAAATCTCCGTGGGGAAAGAGACGTAACGTCCTACCCCACCAGACTCTCTCGACCCAGATGGCACGTTACTTAAAGGCTCCCACACAACGGGCGCAAGGGTCTCCCATCTCTTTCCTTTGCTCGAGTAGATAAATCTCCTCGGTTGAGTTGCTCCGCACCTTCGGACCTCGGGCCGAAAGGATCTGTTTCTTACAAATGATAATTCTCCCTTTCTTGGTCTGGCCTGCTGGTACCTGGTTTTTTGGTTCTTTATGTATGGGTAGTGTTTGATTCTGGTATGAAGGAAATCCATGAAGCGCACACCTGATTCATCTCGTTTTCTTTATTATAGACCTCTTAAGGGAGACTTCTCCAGCAGTCTCTGAGGAAGGCGATGCTCTGAAATGGTCTACGTTGCTTCAAGCAGGGGAAGAGTAAATGTATCCGGATGGAGGTAGGTCCAGATCGTAGGGAGAAGGTCTGATTCGGTAGATAAACGGTCGACCTTGGGGAGGATGGTTCAACGTGGAGGAGTCCCGTTTAGTTTATTCGCCGGTCAAGATCTACGCGCCTTCTGGTATGCTGCTCCGATAAATTTCATATTGGATCAATCGAATTTATCCCGAAGTCCCGGCGCACAGAGAGCTTTTTTCTCCTGCGAAAGCGCTAAAATAATACAAGAGGAAGAGCTCCTAAGAAGATTTTTCTTTGAGAAAATAGAGCGGAAGAATGGAGAGCTCTTGAACTATACCGAAGATTAGAGGGAGACCGGGGGGACTGGTTCTCATTTTCCTTTACTCCGAAAGGGACGACAAGAATATCATATGGAGGAAGAAGGAGAAAAGATCAGGCCGAGCGCGAATCAATGATACCCACCCCAGGAGTAGCCACTCCGCCCGCCATAGTATGCGAGTTTTTATCGCTCGAGCCCAATCCTATGGGGATAGAAGTCAGAAGCCCGAAGTCGAGTCATGAACGATAAGGAGAAGAGAAAGGCACGAAAAATAGGAAAGAACAGAGCATTGGGCTTGAATAGAATAAGAGGGAAGCCCTTTGGAAGCGGGGAGATATATAGCCGGAAGCGGGAGGTGCGGAAGAGAAATTCAGTAAAGAACGTTGTGTGGGCTCCGCGCCTCGATAAAAAAGAGACCTACCCCAAAAAATCTCCGCGGAGCGACTCGACCGCCATAACCAACCCACGACGCAGGGTTGAACCAAAAGGGGATTTCGGATTTCTCCACCGAGGTAGTATAGACCGAATCGCAGAGTCGACAGACGTGAGGAAGGAAGGAGAGCACGCATACCATAGAGCATTTCTGCCGTAGCACCCTGGCGATTCAACTTGATCCGCTTCTAGTCAGAGTTTTCTTGTTCCTGGCCTCGTGAATGATCTTTCCTTGACCGATATAGATGTGTCCTGGGCTTCCTCGGCTATAAATCTCCCCCCCCCCCCCCCCAAAAAAAAAACACCCTCGAAACCCATAAGCCAACACGTTTTCGTCGGATGAGTATAGTAGTTTCATCTTGACCCTGCTTTATGGGTCTTAGTAGTATGGGTCATAGTTGGATCGAGACGGTTCGTCCTAGTAAGAGATGTCGGGTCTGGTACTGCTCCCGCTTCGTTCATGGGAGTAGTATTTATGTTGGTAGGCGCTCCGACGTGGAAGTATAGGATTCACTCCTAAGAGGATTTCTTGGCACGCCTCAGTTGGTCTCCGATCTCTATTGCTATTTGATTCTTCTCATATTGAGTATAGCATTTCCTATTGATTTGTCCCGTGGACTGATTCTGAATTATCCGTTTTGCCTTTGTTCCCAAGGACTAGCAAAATCGAAATAGCGAAATTCTTGGGTCATCTCAATGGGCTCAGAAACCACACGTTTCTCTGGATCATCATAGCGTACTTCTACATATCCACTCAGAGGAAAGTCCTTTCGTAATGGATGACCCTCGAAACCATAATCTGTTAATATACGGCGTAGATCCGGATGATTGATGAAAGAAAGACCAAACATATCCCAAACTTCTCGCTCCCACCGGCCGGCTGATGGAAATAGACTGACTACCGGAGATATTCGTGTGACTTCGTCTGCACTGGTTTGTACGCGAATGCGCGAATTATACCGAGTACTCAGTAAATTATAGACCACTTCAAATCTTCGTTTTCGAGAAGGATAATCAACTCCGCAAATATCGATCAAAACTTGAAACCTTGTATAGGTATGCAATTTCAGAAAGCACAACAATTGAAAGGGGTAGTCCGTATTGGTATCAGATCTATTCCCATGTTCCGAGAATTCTAAATTTTTAACCCATTTCTTGGGTAAAGTCTCCCAACTATATTTGAAAATGAATTGGTTATCCATAAAGAAAGCTTGATTGTAGTTCCGCTCAGAAAGACTTTCCCGAAAGAACAGGTTGGCTTGACCAAGAAAGGCATGGGATGGTTCCTCTGATATATATCTCATCTACATAGCGGAGACGAGATGCTGAATGCTCTCCTCTTTTCCTGTGCTTACGAGCTCAAAACCACAACATGAGCATCCTTTACTAGTTTTATCATTTGAAAATGCAGGTAAATCACTTCCGCTGAGAGATGACAGAAAAAGAAAGCTTGACTAAGAGAGAAAGGTAGTTCCTTAATACCTAACGGCTATTCTCCGGCTATAAGACTTGACGCTCTACAATTAGGACTAAAAGAAACAAGGTTCCAGAATCTTTCAACGGGGGTACTGGCTTTAGTGGTTTAGAGCTAAAAACAGTAGTCTAGTAGATCTACTCCAGTGGACTAGGTTTGTGTTCAGCAACAGATGGAGGACCAACTAGGTCGACTCCGTTACGTCTCACTCGACAACGTTACTTAAGAGGTCTCCTTTAAGAGGTCTCCTTTAAGAGGTCTCCTTAAGAGGTCAAAGTAGTCCTTTAAGAGGTCTCCTTAACATCTAGGTCTCCTTAAGAGGTCGATTGCACTCCGTTACATCTCCCACACTCACGTTACTTAAACGTTGGCCCAAGGGTACGGTCGAGTCCCGTCAGGTCCTCGATCGTTATTACGATCGAGCAGATAAATCTCCACACAACGTTCCGTCTCCCATGGGGAAAGCCTAGATGTTAAGGCACGTTACGGCTCCCTAACATCTAGGTCTCCTTAACATCTAGGTCGATTTCACTCCGTTACATCTCCCGCACTTACGTTCCGTCTCCCGCACAACGTTTCTTAAACATCTGGTGGGGCAGGAGATTTATCTACTCTCCCTTCGGGTTCGCTACCTATCGGTTTTTGTCTATCGCTACCTTTCAGGTAGCAGCCTCCGGAAAGAGACGTAACGTGAGTGCGGGAGATGTAACAGAGTGAAATCGACCTAGATGTTAAGGAGACCTGGATGTTCCTACCCCACCACACTATTGCTCGAGTCCCTTTTATGAGGTCTCCTTTAAGAGGTCTCCTAACATCCAGGTCTCCTTAACATCTAGGTCGATTTCACTCCGTTGCATCTCCCGCACTCACGTTACGTCTCTTACCATTACGTTACTTAAACTTCTGGTGGGGTAGGAGATTTATCTGCTCGACCGACAGGTCGAGGATCGCAAGCTCGAAGGGTAGGCGCAAGGGCTTCCCTATCGGTCGAGCTATTTCATCCCTATAACATCCGAGGTCAACTCCGTGTACACTCCGGGCGCAAGGGCTCCTTATCAGTTGGGGGTAGGCGCAAGGGCTCCCTATCGGTCGAGTCGCTCCGCACCTTTTATGAGGTCTCCTTAAGAGGTCGATTGCACGGGCGCAAGGGAGTGGCGGGGTAGGGCCGAAGGCTGCTACCTGAAAGGTAGCGAGGCTTTAGACAAAACTGACAGGGAGCGAACCAGGGCCACCGGAGGCAAGCGAGTCCCGTCAGGTCCTCGATCTCGTAAACTCGATCGAGTCACTAACTACGCAGATAAATCTCCACACTCCCGTTCCGTCTCCCACCACCTCGATCTCGTAAACTCGATCGAGTCACTAAAGTGCCTACGCAGATAAATCAATAGTTTGGGAAAGAGACGTAACGTGAGTGATAAAAGACGTAACGTAAATTTAACCTCTTAAAATTAAGGAACCTCTTATGAGAAGTGCGGGAGATGCAACGGAGTGCGGGAGACGTAACGTGAATGAGGGCTCCGCGCCTCGTGCGTTAGCACGAGTACCTGACGGGACTCGCTTGCCTCCGGTGGCCCTGGTTCGCTCCCTGTCAGTTTTGTCTAAAGCCTCGCTACCTTTCAGGTAGCAGCCTTCGGCCCTACCCCGCCACTCCCTTGCGCCCGTGCGGGAGACGTAACGTGAATGCAGTTGACCTAGTAGATATTAAGGAAACCTCTTACGAGGAGTGTAGTTGACCTAGATGTTAATGAGACCCAGATGTTAAGTTGACCTAGTTTTTAAGGATATTAAGGAAACCTCTTACGAGGAGTGATAAAAGACGTAACGTAAATACAGTCAACCTATTAAAGGATATTAAGGAAGCTCTTATGAGAAGTGCGGGAGATGTAACGGAGTGCGGGAGACGTAACGTAATGATAAAAGACGTAACGTAAATGCTGTTGATCCATTAGATATTAAGGAACCTCTTATGAGAAGTGCGGGAGATGTAACGTTATACAATCGATCAAAGGATATTAAGGAACCTCTTACGAGGAGTGCGGGAGACGTAACGTTATGTGGCCCTTTAGGGACTCGACCGTTGCCAAACCCAACCCCTGCCCCACCAGACTACTTTAAGTAACGTAAATGCAGTTGAGCTATACTAGTTAAATAGAGCTCTTACGAGGAGTGATAAAAGACGTAACGTAAATTTAACCTATTAAAGGATATTAAGGAACATATTATAGAAAGTGCGGGAGATGTAACGTTATACAATCGATGGGAGATGTAACGGAGTGTAATCGACCAGGATATTAAGGAACCTCTTACGAGGAGTGAAATCGACCTAGATGTTAAGGAGACCGGGATGTTAGGAGATGGGAGATGTAACGGAGTGCAATCGACCTCTTAAAAGATGTTAATGAGACCTCTTTAAGGATATTAAGGAACCTCTTATGAGGAGTGAAGTCGACCTGGATGTTAGGAGACCTAGATGTTAAGGAGACCGGGATGTTAGGAGACCTAGATGTTAATGAGACCTAGATGTTAATGAGACCTAGATGTTAAGGAGACCGGGATGTTAGGAGATGGGAGATGTAACGGAGTGTAATCGACCTCTTAAAAGATGTTAAAGAGACCTAGATGCTGAAGGATCCTGGATGTTAGGAGATGGGAGATGTAACGGAGTGAAATCGACCTCTTAAAGCATTAAAGTTTATGTTACTGAACCGCCAAACTACGACGTAACGTGCTTTAATATCTTGTAACGGAGTGAAATCGACCTAGATGTTAAGGAGACCTGGATGTTAAGGGAGATCTTACGATCGAGCAGATAAATCTCCTGACGGGACTCGACCACTCCCTTGGGCCTACGTTTAAGTAACGTAATGCAGTCGACCTCATTCACTCTCTCTCTTTCGATACCCTAACGGGGGATTGAAGGATTGGCTTCCTCCTGCTGCATATCCTTCTGAATACTCGTGTTCCCTAGCTTCCATGAGATTTTTATCCACATTCCCTATCTTGAAAGAACTTCTTCAGAGGAGAATCTTGTAAATTTCAACCAGAGTTGTTTCATGTCAGAGGCTTGTTGTGATTGCCAGACTGAGGACACCACTTCTGGAAACTCCTCATAGGTAGTAATTAACAAATCTAAAGTTTCCTGAGCTGTGAGGTGAAGGTTGAGGAGAATTGGTGAATGATCAGACACCAGAGGTTCTCCAATTTCCGCCGAAATAGCACCGCAGCATCCAGTTGGTCTTTCCCATAACTCTATCAATTCTACTGCAGACATGGTTATTAGACCATGTATAGTATCTCTATCTTCCCACTGCCTGGATTTCGGCTAGCCCCAGTTGATCCATGAAGGACTGAAGATTATGACTGGGTAGTAAGCCCCATTGATTCTATCATCAGGATGTAGCACAGTGTTGAAGTCACCACTAAGAAGCCAGGGGAATGGTTGAGCACAGATAGATCCTCCCATAGTTCTCCCCTCAATAGTATTAACACCATAGATCACAGTGAAATTGGAAATCATCATATTTCAATATAGCAGTGGATAAACTGAGCATGAGTGCAAATAATTTGTACAGGAATTTCAGCAGCTAACCAGACAAGCCAGATTCTACCATTGTAAGCTTCAGAAAAATTAGAAATCCCAATTCCTAGCAACCTTATTAGCAATAATCTTAGCTTTAGGCTGTTTAACTCTGGTTTCAAGTATACCAGCATTTTCAGGTAATTATCCTTTTGTCTATGATACTTCTTTCCTAATATTCCAAGTAACAATATTCATAGAGGGGGTGGGGAGGCCTGTACCTCATGTCCAGCAGATACAGGTATGATTGCAAGCTCCAGATTGGTCTCAGCCTTTGAAGTAGAGTGCAGAAGGGAGCTCCTCCTGAGCTAAAAGGTAGGACTTAGGCTCAATTCAATAATGGGATGTAATCCTATAGCTAGTTCCATTTCACAATAGGACCCTGGCCAGTTCTCAATAGTATGAATGATGTAATCTTGCTCCTCCCTTCTAAGTTTCCCTTGGTTGAGTCAGGTCTAAGTGAAAAACAAATACATGAGAAACTTTCCATTCACACTGTCATCTACCATTTGGATCAGCAACTTGAACTGAGACAGGTAACTCTTGTGTAACATCAACTTCTATTACTAGGATATTTTCATTTGAGTTCATCAGCGTAGATACTAGCAATTCTACTCAAAGAATCCCCTGTAGAGGTAGACTAGGGAACTTAACCCACAGGGGTAAGACTCTTTTCAATTCCTCTTTGAAGCAATGGGGTCCATGAGGATCATAGGCATATTACTGATTGAAAATGGAGTACAAGATATCATCCCTGTCTTGTCTAGACTTGAATTTTGCTATGAAGTATCCCTCATCATGAAGAAACAACTTAGGCCACATTCACCCAAAGCTTGCTAAGATATTTGTCCATAAAGGTAAAGGCAGGAGTAGTACTAACGACATAGATAATCAAACTCAAAATTTGGATCTCGTTTTTCTACCTCAATCTTATCGAGTTCAATCAATTTCTGACCATCTTTGGGGGAACATAGCTTAAAGACATACCATGAGATGATGATCGGTTGTTCACAAATCGCCCACACCAAGGTTCCTCGGGCAAACTCCTTTCGGGGGTGAAACGGGGTTCACGCCCCTGGAGAGGGCAAGTCTTCGTGCTGCAGGAGGATTTGGCTCCGCCGTAGCTTGAATAGGGGTTTCGTTTCCGTCACCGGAGCTCAGACCCAATCAGCTGAGGTGGGTCTTCGTCTTCAACATTCGTCTCAGGGGTTTTACTTTAGTTTGGATTGGAGCTTTTAGTGCTAACAGAACTCCCAATGCGAAGAATCGGGGAAAGGCGCCCAAGGTCCGAAAGAGACGTAACGTGAGTGTGGACTCCGTGCCTCGTGCGTTAGCACTCCCTTAACATCCAGGTCTCCTTAACATCTAGGTCGATTTCACTCCGTTACAAGATATTAAAGCACGTTACGTCGTAGTTTGGCGGTTCAGTAACATCTAGGTCGACTTCACTCACGTTACGTCTCTTTCCCAGACTACTGATTTATCTGCTCGATCCCCTGGTGAGAGACGTAACGTGAGTGAAGTCGATCTCTTAAGCCTACCCCACCAAACTATTCCTGACGGGACTCGAGCTTGCGATCCTCGACCTAACGGTCGAGTAGAAGTAGATAAATCTCCTTAACATCCAGGTCTCCTTAACATCTAGGTCTCCTAACATCCAGGTCTCCTTAACATCTAGGTCTCATTAACATCTAGGTCGACTCGTTACGTCTCCCGCACTCCTCGTAAGAGGTTTCCTTAATATCCTTAAAAACTAGGTCAACTTAACATCTGGGTCGATTTCACTCCGTTACATCTCCCTCATTCACGTTACGTCTCCCGCACTCCGTTGCATCTCCCGCACTTCTCATAAGAGGTTCCTTAATATCCTTTAATAGGTTAAATTTACGTTACGTCTTTTATCACTGCCTCGTAAGAGCTCTCTTTAACTAGTATAGGTTAACTGCATTCACGTTACATCTCCCGCACTCACGTTACGTCTCTTTCCATTCGGTTGAGTTATTTCAATGGCGGGGTAGGCCTGTGCCACCGGAGGATGAATCCTAACATCCGGGTCTCCTTAACATCTAGGTCTCATTAACATCTAGGTCTCCTAACATCCCGGACGACTTCACTTCTCATAAGAGGTTCCTTAATATCTAATAGATCAACTGCATTTACGTTACGTCTTTTATCATTACGTTACGTCTCCCGCACTCCGTTACAAGATATTAAAGCACGTTACGTCTCTTTCGGTCGAGTCGCTTCGCACCTCCGGACCTTCGGACCTCCAACTCCATTACGTAGTGAGTAGTACCTCTGACCCGAAGAGCGCATACTGGACACGGCCTTTGCCGGTCGAGTCTCCTCTGAGAATTCCTCTTCTGCTCGATTCTACTTAAGATGATATGATTGAGAATCGAGAGATCTCGGTTTTTTCTATTTCAGCAGCTCGGATGGGATTTATGCATATCCTTCAAAACTTTCTAATTCGAATATACTACTGCGTACGCGAGAGCACGCGGATACATCCAATTCAGATTCTGATCAAGAATAAATCTGAAACCTGCCGACGGATTTCTTTGGTCTCGGCGAGTCTTGTGAGAGGGAGACACAGCATCGGAGTAGATCTAAGAGATCGGGGATATTGAAGAGGTTCGAAGTTTCGGTAGAGGAAGATCCCCGCCGTGGATCTTGGGGCTTAGTTATGCTAGGAAGCAGAAGTCGATCGTGATTCGAAGTTTTCTCGATTCTCATCCTATGATGATTCAATGAGACGTTATTATCAGATCGGAGCATCCTAAGTTGAAATCATTGGAGTAATGGGCGGGTCTTCGGACCAACACGAGCTCAAGGCGGCGTTGAATAAGGTTAATGGCTAGACAATTCCAAAATATCTTAAAAGAACGTGAAAGATGTAGGAGTTCAGAGAAGCAGAGAGTCTCGATCGAAGAACAAGGCAGGGGAGGACCGGATTTCCTTTGGCCAACCAGCGACTGCTCCGGGGGACGCTGCTCGAGCGGAAGATGATATTCCGCGAAGCTGCTCGAGCGAAGGAAATGGATAAAGGGTGCTCGGGTAGCCCCTTCGTCGGTCGAACAGGTTTCATAAAATGAGGTTTCGGTCAGAGTTTTCCGTCTGTTCTAGGAAACTGCGCTACGCATGAAAGCAATCCACTTTGTCTCCGTGGGAGATTTCAGAAGTTTTGGTCAATAGGTCGTAAGCATGAAAGCAATAAAAAATCCAAGGTCGATGGGCTTTCGATTTCTCGATGGATGAGCCGTGCCCATTTCAGGTTTCGGTCGTAAGCATTTTCCATTCAAAGCTCTATTCAATTTCCATTCTTAGGTACTTTTCGTGGGATTCGAGATTGTAAGTCTCCTGAATCTAGTTCGCCTCAGATCTCGGGGCAGGAATCACAGGCTCGACCAGGGTTCTTTCCGAACTGCTCGAGGTTTTTCGAGCGCAGCTCAGTGCGCTCCCACCCCACCCAGGCATTCCATTTATTCCTTCCTCGCGTCGCACACGTCGCACCTTCGGTGAGTTGGGCTCGGCCGACCTACGGGCGAGTAGTTTGGTAGGGAAAGAGACGAAACGTAGTGCGGGAGATGTAACGTTGTGTGGAGATTTATCTGCGTAGGGACTTTAGTCACTCGACCGAGTTTACGAGGTCTCCCTTAACATCCAGGTCTCCTTAACATCTTTTAAGAGGTCGATTACACTCCGTTGCATCTCCCATCTCCTAACATCCTTTAAGAGGTCTCCTAACATCCTGGTCTCCTTAACATCTTTTAAGAGGTCGATTACACTCCGTTGCATCTCCCATCTCCTAACATCCAGGTCGACTTAACATCTAGGTCGATTTCACTCCGTTACAAGATATTAAAGCCTCATAAGAGGTTCCTTAATATCCTTAAAGAGGTCTCATTAACATCTTTTAAGAGGTCGATTACACTCCGTTGCATCTCCCATCTCCTAACATCCTTTAAGAGGTCTCCTAACATCCAGGTCTCCTTAACATCTTTTAAGAGGTCGATTACACTCCGTTGCATCTCCCATCTCCTAACATCCTTTAAGAGGTCTCCTTAACATCTAGGTCTCCTAACATCCTTTAAGAGGTCGACTTCACTTCTCATAAGAGGTTCCTTAATATCCTTAAAGAGGTCGATTGCATAACGTTACGTCTCCCGCACTCCGTTACAAGATGTAAAGCCTCATAAGAGGTTCCTTAATATCCGGGTCGATTACACTCCGTTACATCTCCCATCTCATTAACATCTAGGTCTCCTTAACATCTTTTAAGAGGTCTCCTAACATCCTTTAAGAGGTCGACTTCACTCCTCATAAGAGGTTCCTTAATATCCTTAAAGAGGTCGATTGCATAACGTTACGTCTCCCGCACTCCGTTGCATCTCCCATCTCCTAACATCCTTTAAGAGGTCTCCTAACATCCAGGTCTCCTTAACATCTAGGTCGATTTCACTCCTCGTAGGAGGTTCCTTAATATCCAGGGCAACTTAACATCTAGGAAGACTTCACTCCTCGTAAGAGCTCTCTTTCCTTTAATAGCTCAATTATATTCACGTTACGTCTTCCATCGGTTGTATAACGTTACATCTCCCGCACTTTCTATAATAGGTTCCTTAATCTCCTTTAATAGGTAAAATTTACGTTACGTCTTTTATCACTGCCTCATAAGAGGTTCCTTAATATCCTTAAAGAGCTCTCATTAACATCTTTTAAGAGGTCGATTGCACTCCGTTACATCTCCCATCTCCTAACATCCCGGTCTCCTTAACATCTTTTAAGAGGTCGATTACACTCCGTTGCATCTCCCATCTCCTAACATCCTTTAAGAGGTCTCCTAACATCCAGGACGACTTCACTTTCTATAATAGGTTCCTTAATCTCCTTTAATAGGTAAAATTTACGTTACGTCTTTTATCACTGCCTCATAAGAGGTTCCTTAATATCCTTTAATAGGTCGATTGCATAACGTTACGTCTCCCGCACTCCTCATAGGAGCTCTCTTTAACTTCCTTTAATAGCTCGATTGTATAACGTTACATCTCCCGCACTTCTCATAAGAGGTTCCTTAATATCTAATGGATCAACAGCATTTACGTTACGTCTTTTATCATTACATTACGTCTCCCACATAACGTTACGTCTCCCGCACTCCGTTACAAGATGTAAAGCCTCGTAAGAGCTCTATTTAACTAGTATAGCTCAACTGCATTTACGTTACTTAAAGTAGTCTGGTGGGGCAGGGGTTGGGTTTGGCAACGGTCGAGTCCCTATAACATCTAGCGCAACTTAACATCTAGGAAGACTTCACTCCTCGTAAGAGCTCTCTTTAACATCCTTTAATAGGTCAGTTGTATTCACGTTACGTCTTCCATCAACTGCACTCCGTGTACACTCCGTTCCGTCTCCCACCTCGATCTTACGATCGAGCAGATAAATCTCCACATAACGTTACGTCTCCCGCACTCCTCGTAGGAGGTTCCTTAATATCCAGGGCAACTTAACATCTAGGAAGACTTCACTCCTCGTAAGAGCTCTCTTTAACTTCCTTTAATAGCTCAATTGTATTCACGTTACGTCTTCCATCGGTTGTATAACGTTACATCTCCCGCACTTCTCATAAGAGGTTCCTTAATATCCTTTAATAGGTTAACTGTATTTACGTTACGTCTTTTATCACTCCTCATAAGAGGTTCCTTAATATCCGGGTCGATTACACTCCGTTACATCTCCCATCTCATTAACATCTAGGTCTCCTAACATCCCGGACGACTTCACTTCTCATAAGAGGTTCCTTAATATCTAATGGATCAACAGCATTTACGTTACGTCTTTTATCATTACATTACGTCTCCCACATAACGTTACGTCTCCCGCACTCCGTTACATGATATTAAAGCACGTTACGTCATAGTTTGGCGGGTCAGTAACATCCAGGTCTCCTTAACATCTAGGTCTCCTTAACATCTAGGTCTCATTAACATCTAGGTCTCCTAACATCCCGGTCTCCTTAACATCTAGGTCTCCTAACATCCAGGACGACTTCACTTTCTATAATAGGTTCCTTAATATCCTTTAATTAACTGTATTTACGTTACGTCTTTTATCACTCCTCGTAAGAGGTTCCTTAATATCCTTTGATCGATTGTATAACGTTACATCTCCCGCACTTCTCATAAGAGGTTCCTTAATATCTAATAGATCAACTGCATTTACGTTACGTCTTTTATCATTACGTTACGTCTCCCGCACTCCGTTACAAGATATTAAAGCACGTTACAAGATATTAAAGCACGTTACGTCTCTTTCCCAAACTACTGATTTATCTGCGTAGTTTAGTGACTCGCTCGAGTTTACGAGATCGAGGTGGTGGAGATTTATCTGCCCGATCTCCTAGATCTTAAAGGCCCTCGACCTCGTAAACTCGGTCGAGTGACTAAAGTCCCTACGCAGATAAATCTCCTGACGGGACTCGACCGACTAGGGGAAAGAGACGTAAGTGAAGTCGACTTGGATGTTACTGAACCACCAGACTATTGTTTAAGTAACGGGAGTGCGGGAGATGTAACGGAGTGCGGGAGACGTAACGTTATGTGGGAGACGTAATGTAATGATAAAAGACGTAACGTAAATGCTGTTGATCCATTAGATATTAAGGAACCTCTTATGAGAAGTGCGGGAGATGTAACGTTATACAATCGATCAAAGGATATTAAGGAACCTCTTACGAGGAGTGATAAAAGACGTAACGTAAATACAGTTAATTAAAGGATATTAAGGAACCTATTATAGAAAGTGAAGTCGTCCTGGATGTTAGGAGACCTAGATGTTAAGGAGACCGGGATGTTAGGAGACCTAGATGTTAATGAGACCTCTTTAAGGATATTAAGGAACCTCTTATGAGGCTTTAATATCTTGTAACGGAGTGAAATCGACCTAGATGTTAAGTCGACCTGGATGTTAGGAGATGGGAGATGCAACGGAGTGTAATCGACCTCTTAAAAGATGTTAAGGAGACCTCATAAAAGGGACTCGAGCTTTAGCGAAGCCCTTGCGCCCGGAGTGTACACGGAGTTGACCTCGGATGTTATAGGGACTCGACCGCTAGGGAGCCCTTGCGCCCGGAGTGTACACGGAGTGCAGTTGATGGAGATTTATCTGCGTAGTTAGTCACTCGACCGAGTTTACGAGGTCTCCCTTAACATCCAGGTCTCCTTAACATCTAGGTCGATTTCACTCCGTTGCATCTCCCGCACTCACGTTACGTCGTAGTTTGGCGGGGTAGGCCCAAACTACTGATTTATCTGCTCGATCCCCTGGATCTTAAAGGCCCTCGACCTCGTAAACTCGGTCGAGTGACTAAAGTCCCTACGCAGATAAATCTCCTGACGGGACTCGACCGCTAGGGGAAAGAGACGTAACGTAAGTGAAGTCGATCCGGATGTTACTGAACCACCAGAAGTTTAAGTAACGGAGTTCTAAAGAACGGAGTGCAGTTGACCTCGGATGTTATAGGGACTCGACCCTACCCAACCCCTACCCCACCAGAAGTTTAAGTAACGTGAATACAATTGATGGAAGACGTAACGTGAATAAATTGATGGAAGACGTAACGTGAATACAATTGAGCTATTAAAGGAAGTTAAAGAGACCTCTTACGAGGAGTGAAGTCTTCCTAGATGTTAAGTTGACCTGGATGTTAAAGAGACCTCTTACGAGGAGTGATAAAAGACGTAACGTAAATTTAACCTATTAAAGGGTATTAAGGAACCTCTTATGAGAAGTGCGGGAGATGCAACGGAGTGCGGGAGACGTAACGTGAATGCAGTTAATCTAGTAGATATTAAGGAAACCTCTTACGAGGAGTGATAAAAGACGTAACGTAAATACAGTCAACCTATTAAAGGATATTAAGGAAGCTCTTATGAGAAGTGCGGGAGATGTAACGGAGTGAAATCGACCTAGATGTTAAGGAGACCGGGATGTTAGGAGATGGAGATTTATCTGCTCGATCTCCTAGATCGAGGACCTGATGGGACTCGACCATACGGGAGCCCTTGCGCCCGTGTAATCGACCTCTTAAAAGATGTTAAAGAGACCTAGATGCTGAAGGATCCTGGATGTTAGGAGACCTCTTTAAGGATGTTAAGTTGACCTGGATGTTAAAGAGAGCTCTTACGAGGAGTGATAAAAGACGTAACGTAAATTTAACCTATTAAAGGATATTAAAGAACCTCTTATGAGAAGTGCGGGAGATGTAACGTTATACAATCGATCTATTAAAGGATATTAAGGAACCTCTTACGAGGAGTGCGGGAGACGTAACGTTATGTGGAGATTTATCTGCTCGATCGTAAGATCGAGGTGGGAGACGGAACGGAGTGTACACGGAGTGCAGTTGATGGAAGACGTAACGTGAATACAACTGACCTATTAAAGGATGTTAAAGAGAGCTCTTACGAGGAGTGATAAAAGACGTAACGTAAATTTAACCTATTAAAGGAGATTAAGGAACCTCTTATGAGAAGTGCGGGAGATGTAACGTTATACAACCGATGGAAGACGTAACGTGAATATAATTGAGCTATTAAAGGAAAGAGAGCTCTTACGAGGAGTGAAGTCTTCCTAGATGTTAAGTTGCCCTGGATATTAAGGAACCTCCTACGAGGAGTGAAATCGACCTAGATGTTAAGGAGACCTGGATGTTAGGAGATGGGAGATGTAACGGAGTGCAATCGACCTCTTAAAAGATGTTAAGTTGCGCTAGATGTTATAGGGACTCGACCGAAGGGAGCCCTTGCGCCTACCCTCGACCGTTGCCAAACCCAACCCCTGCCCCACCAGACTACTTTAAGTAACGTAAATGCAGTTGAGCTATACTAGTTAAATAGAGCTCTTACGAGGCTTTACATCTTGTAACGGAGTGCGGGAGACGTAACGTTATGTGGGAGACGTAATGTAATGATAAAAGACGTAACGTAAATGCTGTTGATCCATTAGATATTAAGGAACCTCTTATGAGAAGTGCGGGAGATGTAACGTTATACAATCGAGCTATTAAAGGAAGTTAAAGAGAGCTCCTATGAGGAGTGCGGGAGACGTAACGTTATGCAATCGACCTATTAAAGGATATTAAGGAACCTCTTATGAGGCAGTGATAAAAGACGTAACGTAAATTTTACCTATTAAAGGAGATTAAGGAACCTATTATAGAAAGTGAAGTCGTCCTGGATGTTAGGAGACCTCTTAAAGGATGTTAGGAGATGGGAGATGCAACGGAGTGTAATCGACCTCTTAAAAGATGTTAAGGAGACCGGGATGTTAGGAGATGGGAGATGTAACGGAGTGCAATCGACCTCTTAAAAGATGTTAATGAGAGCTCTTTAAGGATATTAAGGAACCTCTTATGAGGCAGTGATAAAAGACGTAACGTAAATTTTACCTATTAAAGGAGATTAAGGAACCTATTATAGAAAGTGCGGGAGATGTAACGTTATACAACCGATGGAAGACGTAACGTGAATATAATTGAGCTATTAAAGGAAAGAGAGCTCTTACGAGGAGTGAAGTCTTCCTAGATGTTAAGTTGCCCTGGATATTAAGGAACCTCCTACGAGGAGTGAAATCGACCTAGATGTTAAGGAGACCTGGATGTTAGGAGACCTCTTAAAGGATGTTAGGAGATGGGAGATGCAACGGAGTGCGGGAGACGTAACGTTATGCAATCGACCTCTTTAAGGATATTAAGGAACCTCTTATGAGGAGTGAAGTCGACCTCTTAAAGGATGTTAGGAGACCTCTTAAAAGATGTTAAGGAGACCTAGATGTTAATGAGATGGGAGATGTAACGGAGTGTAATCGACCCGGATATTAAGGAACCTCTTATGAGGCTTTAATATCTTGTAACGGAGTGCGGGAGACGTAACGTTATGTGGAGATTTATCTGCTCGATCGTAAGATCGAGGTGGGAGACGGAACGGAGTGTACACGGAGTGCAGTTGACCCCGGATGTTATAGGGACTCGACCGTTAGGGAGAGGGAGTTTAAGTAACGTAAATGCAGTTGAGCTATACTAGTTAAATAGAGCTCTTACGAGGAGTGATAAAAGACGTAACGTAAATTTAACCTATTAAAGGATATTAAGGAACATATTATAGAAAGTGAAGTCGTCCGGGATGTTAGGAGATGGGAGATGTAACGGAGTGCAATCGACCTCTTAAAAGATGTTAATGAGACCTCTTTAAGGATATTAAGGAACCTCTTATGAGAAGTGAAGTCGACCTCTTAAAGGATGTTAGGAGACCTAGATGTTAAGTCGACCTGGATGTTAGGAGATGGGAGATGCAACGGAGTGTAATCGACCTCTTAAAAGATGTTAAGGAGACCTGGATGTTAGGAGACCTAGATGTTAAGTTGCGCAGGATGTTATAGGGATGAAATAGCTCGACCGAAGGGAGCCCTTGCGCCTACCCTTCGAGCTTGCGATCCTCGACCTAGCGGTCGAGCAGATAAATCTCCTGCCCCACCAGAAGTTTAAGTAACGTAATGGAGTCGACCTAGATGTTAAGGAGACCTCTTAAGGGAGACCTCTTAAAAGATGTTAAGGCACGTTACGGCTCCCTAACATCTAGGTCTCCTTAACATCTAGGTCGATTTCACTCCGTTACATCTCCCGCACTTACGTTCCGTCTCCCGCACAACGTTACTTAAACTATAGGCGCAAGGGCTCCCTATCGGTCGAGTTACACAAACTCAAGGTCGATGCGGCAAGCTTAGCTTTAGGGAAGAAGAAGAAATGGGTAGCGCAGAGAAAGACGAAGTCGAGTCCCGGGTAAGCGCCTGGTAGAGGAATCACGAAAGACGAGAATCTCGGAGAAAGTGGCATACGCAAAATGCTCGGTTTCCTTCTGACAAGAGGTTGTATCGACGGGTCTTGGTGGAGCAACTGGAAAAGGCCTGACTCCGCTTTCTTCGTATCCGGGGTCTGGTAGGAAAGAGACCCTCGGTTGGACATTGTCTTTCCCGTATAGCAGCACCCAAGGAGTGGCTCCTGTCTCTCCACATGGGCCTCAATTCGTTCTCGTTTTTGGCTTTCAAGTGCATTTTGATTTGCCGCAACTCGAGGATCAAGGGCTACCTACCGGTCTGTCACCCTGCTATTAGACTCTGCGGATTGTGACCCTCCTATGAGATTGGCCGATAGCTTTACCAATAGGCTACGTAGCGGGCAGCCAGCTCCGGCTCTATATTCTCACTGATCGTGGCTTTCTCATACTCCTCCAAGTCAGGGAGTTTCATGGTGATTCGCTTTCATTCCCCCCCGACTGCAAGCACAGAAGATTCATGTAGGCGAGAGCAGAATTCGACTAGAGGAAGGACTTAACTCGCTCTAAATATCTTAGTAGAAGAGCTGGAGAAGGGTCTTACTACTCTGCCTCACATTCGCTGCAGTCCCGGGACTCGAAGATCATTGATTCGGATATTCCTCGAGGGTAGGGGTCAGTCGGCCTGGTATATACGGAGTAACCCTCCAGCTCGGAACCGCTACAAAGTCATTTGAGACCTCAATTTGACGGGTGAGTAACGAAATTAAAAGCCTTCTGTGGATAGACGTTTGTCTCGCGGTAACTCTCTTGCTTGGATTTTGCTACTTTGGCTTTTGATCTTCACTCTCGCACGGAAGGGTACATATGGGATTTGCTTCCTGAACTTCGGTCGTGAGGGGGTAGAGGTAGTTTGGCCCGGTCGAGTCAATCGGACGGACGCTAGCGCTGAGAAGACCGTGATGTAGGAACGCGCTATGGGATCGGTTTTATGCTTCGTTTAGTGCGAGAATGCTGGGCTGACGTAAGAGGACGGTAGAGGGGCAGGAAGTCGAAAACCAAGTTCCCCAAGAAGTTGCTTGATCCATATCTGAGAGCTCGGTATTTTTTACACTTCTTTCAGGAAGTTAGGGCCCGGTGGAGCACCCGCTATCTGGGCAAGCAGTCATATCTCCGTCTGGACTCGGATGATGAGAAGCAAGCCATGATCTGCAAGCTTCACGGACGAGGAGCATCCATAAACTGGCATATGCAAAAGGCCTAGTCATGGCACATGGTCGGTAGGGAACAACTCACCATCAGAGATGGGGAGAGAGAGGAAAGACAAGGGGTACGCACTGTATGAAGAAGAAGCGGATCAGTCACATATTTCTGAAAGAAATAGAAGACACAACCATGGGAGCCATAGAACGGGACACATACAAAAGCGGGCAAAAAGGGCCATGCCGAAAAAGATAGAACGCTCGAGCTATCGTGAAAGCGTTCGTAAGCAAAAAAAGGCGAAAGCAATGATACCAGAGGAGCTTAGACCTGCAATGGCCTAAGAAGCAATATGAAATTGAGGAGGAGCGAACCCCGGAGTCATGTAGAAAGAGGAAGGCATTTTCGTCGACCAGTGAAAAGAAAGCGTTTCTCCATAGCTCTTTGTTGTGGGAAACCTTGAGTCCTCTTGCATGATAGTCAATACCTGCCTGCGGGTGGATGCCTAGGGCCACCAGTCTCGAAAAAGTTGCTCCACGGCAAAACCAAGGATAACTCTTTGCCATTTACAACGGACTTCTTCTCATACGCAAGTCCCCTGGTTTATTTGCAAGCAGCGCATGAATCGGCCATTGCCTTACGCGATTCCTTTGAGGCCAGAGCTAGTGGGGTCGGGAGTGGTAGTGAGTGCACTAAGAGTCAGTGTTTTGGTTAAGACCCGGCATGGAGCGAGCGAGTACGAGTAGTAGTGGGGATTTATCCACTCGATCCATAGGATCGAGGGAGATGTAACGGCCTTAACAGCTAGGTCGACTACACTTTAAGAGGTCGACTGCACGACGTTACGTCTCCCATGGGGTAGGAACGTTACGTCTCCCACACAACGTTACTTAAAGTAGTCTGGGCCTACCCCGCCAAACTACGACGTAACGTGAGTGCGGGAGATGCAACGGAGTGAAATCGACCTAGATGTTAAGGAGACCTGGATGTTACGGGGACCTGACGGGACTCGACCAACGCCAGACCCAACCCCTACCCCACCAGAAGTTTAAGTAACGTGAATGCAGTTGACCTAGATAGATGTTAAGGAAACCTCTTACGAGGAGTGCGGGAGATGTAACGTTATGTGGAGATTTATCTGCGTAGGGACTTTAGTCACTCGACCGAGTTTACGAGGTCTCCCTTAACATCCAGGTCTCCTTAACATCTAGGTCGATTTCACTCCGTTGCATCTCCCGCACTCACGTTACGTCGTAGTTTGGCGGGGTAGGCCCAAACTACTGATTTATCTGCTCGATCCCCTGGATCGAGGACCTGACGGGACTCGACCGCCAGGGAGCCCTTGCGCCCGGAGTGTACACGGAGTGCAGTTGATGGAAGACGTAACGTGAATAAATTGATGGAAGACGTAACGTGAATACAATTGAGCTATTAAAGGATATTAAGGAAGCTCTTACGAGGAGTGAAGTCTTCCTAGATGTTAAGTTGTCCTGGAAGTTAAAGAGAGCTCTTACGAGGAGTGATAAAAGACGTAACGTAAATTTAACCTATTAAAGGAGATTAAGGAACCTCTTATGAGAAGTGCGGGAGATGTAACGTTATACAACCGATGGAAGACGTAACGTGAATACAATTGAGCTATTAAAGGAAGTTAAAGAGAGCTCTTACGAGGAGTGATAAAAGACGTAACGTAAATACAGTTATTAAAGGAGATTAAGGAACCTCTTATGAGAAGTGCGGGAGATGTAACGTTATACAATCAACCTATTAAAGGATATTAAGGAACCTCTTACGAGGAGTGCGGGAGACGTAACGTTATGCAATCGACCTCTTTAAGGATATTAAGGAACCTCTTATGAGGAGTGCGGGAGATGCAACGGAGTGTAATCGACCTAGATGTTAGAGGAACCTGGATGTTAGGAGACCTCTTAAACGATGTTAAGGAGACCTGGATGTTAGGAGATGGGAGATGTAACGGAGTGCAATCGACCTCTTAAAAGATGTTAAGTTGCCCTGGATATTAAGGAACCTCTTATGAGAAGTGAAGTCGTCCTGGATGTTAGGAGATGGGAGATGTAACGGAGTGCAATCGACCTCTTAAAAGATGTTAAGTTGCGCTAGATGTTATAGGGATGAAATAGCTCGACCGAAGGGAGCCCTTGCGCCTACCCTCGACCGTTGCCAAACCCAACCCCTGCCCCACCAGACTACTTTAAGTAACGTAAATGCAGTTGAGCTATACTAGTTAAATAGAGCTCTTACGAGGCTTTACATCTTGTAACGGAGTGCGGGAGACGTAACGTTATGTGGGAGACGTAATGTAATGATAAAAGACGTAACGTAAATGCTGTTGATCCATTAGATATTAAGGAACCTCTTATGAGAAGTGCGGGAGATGTAACGTTATACAATCGAGCTATTAAAGGAAGTTAAAGAGAGCTCCTATGAGGAGTGCGGGAGACGTAACGTTATGCAATCGACCTATTAAAGGATATTAAGGAACCTCTTATGAGGCAGTGATAAAAGACGTAACGTAAATTTTACCTATTAAAGGAGATTAAGGAACCTATTATAGAAAGTGAAGTCGTCCTGGATGTTAGGAGACCTCTTAAAGGATGTTAGGAGATGGGAGATGCAACGGAGTGTAATCGACCTCTTAAAAGATGTTAAGGAGACCGGGATGTTAGGAGATGGGAGATGTAACGGAGTGCAATCGACCTCTTAAAAGATGTTAATGAGAGCTCTTTAAGGATATTAAGGAACCTCTTATGAGGCAGTGATAAAAGACGTAACGTAAATTTTACCTATTAAAGGAGATTAAGGAACCTATTATAGAAAGTGCGGGAGATGTAACGTTATACAACCGATGGAAGACGTAACGTGAATATAATTGAGCTATTAAAGGAAAGAGAGCTCTTACGAGGAGTGAAGTCTTCCTAGATGTTAAGTTGCCCTGGATATTAAGGAACCTCCTACGAGGAGTGAAATCGACCTAGATGTTAAGGAGACCTGGATGTTAGGAGACCTCTTAAAGGATGTTAGGAGATGGGAGATGCAACGGAGTGCGGGAGACGTAACGTTATGCAATCGACCTCTTTAAGGATATTAAGGAACCTCTTATGAGGAGTGAAGTCGACCTCTTAAAGGATGTTAGGAGACCTCTTAAAAGATGTTAAGGAGACCTAGATGTTAATGAGATGGGAGATGTAACGGAGTGTAATCGACCCGGATATTAAGGAACCTCTTATGAGGCTTTAATATCTTGTAACGGAGTGCGGGAGACGTAACGTTATGTGGAGATTTATCTGCTCGTGCGCCAGCACGAGGAGATTTATCGGCGTAGGAGATTTATCTACTCGAGCGCATTTATGCGATCGAGGCGGGAGACGGAACGGAGTGTACACGGAGTGCAGTTGATGGAAGACGTAACGTGAATAAATTGACCTATTAAAGGAAGTTAAAGAGAGCTCTTACGAGGAGTGAAGTCTTCCTAGATGTTAAGTTGCGCAGGATGTTACGGGGACTCGAGCTTGCGATCCTCGACCTAGCGGTCGAGCAGATAAATCTCCTGCCCCACCAGATGTTTAAGTAATGTAATGATAAAAGACGTAACGTAAATGCTGTTGATCCATTAGATATTAAGGAACCTCTTATGAGAAGTGCGGGAGATGTAACGTTATACAATCGAGCTATTAAAGGAAGTTAAAGAGAGCTCCTATGAGGAGTGCGGGAGACGTAACGTTATGCAATCGACCTATTAAAGGATATTAAGGAACCTCTTATGAGGAGTGAAGTCGACCTCTTAAAGGATGTTAGGAGATGGGAGATGCAACGGAGTGTAATCGACCTCTTAAAAGATGTTAAGGAGACCGGGATGTTAGGAGATGGGAGATGTAACGGAGTGCAATCGACCTCTTAAAAGATGTTAATGAGACCTCTTTAAGGATATTAAGGAACCTCTTATGAGGCTTTACATCTTGTAACGGAGTGAAATCGACCTAGATGTTAAGGAGACCTCTTAAAGGATGTTAGGAGATGGAGATTTATCTGCATCCTACCCTACCAAACTACTCCACTCGAGAGCATTTATGCGATCGAGGCGGGAGACGGAACGGAGTGTACACGGAGTGCAGTTGACCTCGGATGTTATAGGGACTCGACCGTACGGGAGCCCTTGCGCCCGTGTAATCGACCTCTTAAAAGATGTTAAGTCGACCTGGATGTTAGGAGATGGAGATTTATCTGCTCGATCTCCTAGATCGAGGACCTGATGGGACTCGACCATACGGGAGCCCTTGCGCCCGTGTAATCGACCTCTTAAAAGATGTTAAGGAGACCTGGATGTTAGGAGACCTAGATGTTAAGTTGCGCAGGATGTTATAGGGATGAAATAGCTCGACCGAAGGGAGCCCTTGCGCCTACCCTTCGAGCTGCGATCCTCGATCTATGAGATCGAGTAGATAAATCTCCTACCCCACCAGATGTTTAAGTTACGTTGTGGTAAGAGACGTAACGTGAGTGCGGGAGATGCAACGGAGTGAAATCGACCTAGATGTTAAGGAGACCTGGATGTTAGGAGACCTCTTAAAAGATGTTAGGAGACCTCTTACGAGTATAGGGACTCTCCCTTAGGGTTCGCTACCTAGCGGTTTTGTCCGGCGCAAGGGATCGGTCGAGAAATAACCTTCGGTAGCATCATAGGTCGAATAGAGGGTCCGTGGGAGTCATTGGAATGCCCTATTTCACTGTTCTCGTCTTGCCTACTAAGCCGTATTCTTATTCAGAAACCTTGGGTAGTTCAGAAGGATTCATGAATGAGACCTTTGGGCGGTGTGAACCTTTTATATTTCTTTTTTTTTTGGCGTTACAAAGACAAAGAACTAAAAAAAGAGACTATCCCCTAGTCGTCCTCAGAAGACGAATAAGATCAAGAAGGCCATCATTAGCGCGAACAATGCAATCGCCTCGGTAAGAGCAAAGCCCAGAATCGCATAACCGAATAATTGTTTCGCCAATGATGGATTTCGCGCCACAGAATGGATCAAAGAACTAAAAACATTACCAATACCAACAGCAGCTCCTGCTGAAGCAATTGTAGCAGCACCCGCCCCAATCAATTTGGCTCCCTCTAACATGTCGAACCCATTATAATACCCACGCAATATATATTGCGATTATTTGTAAATACTCCGTGACCTGCGTCACTCTTTGACTTTCATCCCGTGTTCAACCCTTTGGGCGTCTCACCTGCCTTTTAAACTCAAGGAAGAATGGTCTATATAGACGTGAACGTACGCTCACTTCTCTTAAGATATTTCTCGAAATTTCGGATAGAGCATTTTTCTGTCAATGGAGAACTGCGCACTTCCCCTCAAATCAGTGGGGATTTCCGTTTCCGAACCGGGGTAAAAGGCCTTTTTTAGTACGCTTTCCTTCTCATCCGAAGGAATTTCTCGTAGAAAGACGAACTCGACCTTTACCTTTAGGTCGAGGTGCGAAGCAGCTCAACCGGGGGAGACGTCACGTTGTGCAGTCGATGGAAAGAGACGTAACGTGCCTACCCCATGGAGATTTATCTGCTCGTGCGACTCCCTTAACATCCTGGTCTCCTAAACATCAGGTCTCCTAACATCCAGGATCCTTCAGCATCTTTTAAGAGGTCGATTACACTCCGTTGCATCTCCCATCTCCTAACATCCAGGTCGACTTAACATCTTTTAAGAGGTCGATTACACTCCGTTGCATCTCCCATCTCCTAACATCCAGGTCTCCTTAACATCTAGGTCGATTTCACTCCTCGTAAGAGGTTCCTTAATATCCTTTAATTGATTGTATAACGTTACATCTCCCGCACTTTCTATAATATGTTCCTTAATCTCCTTTAATAACTGTATTTACGTTACGTCTTTTATCACTCCTCGTAAGAGCTCTCTTTAACTTCCTTTAATAGCTCAATTGTATTCACGTTACGTCTTCCATCGGTTGTATAACGTTACATCTCCCGCACTTTCTATAATAGGTTCCTTAATCTCCTTTAATAGGTTAAATTTACGTTACGTCTTTTATCACTCCTCATAAGAGGTTCCTTAATATCCGGGTCGATTACACTCCGTTACATCTCCCATCTCATTAACATCTTTTAAGAGGTCGATTACACTCCGTTACATCTCCCATCGATTGTATAACGTTACATCTCCCGCACTTTCTATAATATGTTCCTTAATATCCTTTAATAGGTTAAATTTACGTTACGTCTTTTATCACTCCTCGTAAGAGCTCTATTTAACTAGTATAGCTCAACTGCATTTACGTTACTTAAAGTAGTCTGGTGGGGCAGGGGTTGGGTTTGGCAACGGTCGAGTCCCTATAACATCTAGCGCAACTTAACATCTAGGAAGACTTCACTCCTCGTAAGAGCTCTCTTTAACATCCTTTAATAGGTCAGTTGTATTCACGTTACGTCTTCCATCAACTGCACTCCGTGTACACTCCGTTCCGTCTCCCACCTCGATCTTACGATCGAGCAGATAAATCTCCACATAACGTTACGTCTCCCGCACTCCTCATAGGAGCTCTCTTTAACTTCCTTTAATAGCTCGATTGTATAACGTTACATCTCCCGCACTTCTCATAAGAGGTTCCTTAATATCTAATGGATCAACAGCATTTACGTTACGTCTTTTATCATTACATTACGTCTCCCACATAACGTTACATCTCCCGCACTCCTCGTAAGAGGTTCCTTAATATCCTTTAATAGATCGATTGTATAACGTTACATCTCCCGCACTTCTCATAAGAGGTTCCTTAATATCTAATGGATCAACTGCATTTACGTTACGTCTTTTATCATTACGTTACGTCTCCCGCACTCCGTTACAAGATATTAAAGCACGTTACGTCTCTTTCCCAGACTATTTTAAGTAACGGAGTGCAGTCGAGCTCTTAAAGGACTATCTCGACCTCTTAAAGGAGATGGGAGTTTAAGTAACGGAGGGAGAGGAAACGTTGTGAAGTCGACCCCTAGAGTGCAGTCGACCCTCATAACGGAGTCGACCCCAGTCTCCGCTGCTATGGAAGAGATGATTATGAGTCTACGCCATCTCCAGAGTGAAGGAGAACAATGGAATTCTCCTGAGAGAGTGTGGTGGCGAGCCGCTTTCTTTCTCTCGGATTCTTCTCTGTTGACCGCTTCTCCCGTCTAGGGGGGTTGACATGCTTTGATGTTAGGGAGCCCCACCATTTCGAGTGAAAGAACTCTTTGTAGTGTCGGGTTAGAGATATTTATGTAAAGCTCCCCGAAGGTACGAAGCTTTTCCAGGCCTGCCTACCCCCACCTCACTCTCGGAGGTGAGAGGACATGAGCATGAAATCTGCTCGACGTCGAGGGCGTTTAGAGTCAATTTAAGGTCCAGCGCGATATTTACAGGGGCGGGTTTGGGGTGATCCGCGCAGGAGTCCGATCAGTAAGTATGTAGCTAATCTGACTACTTGACTCTCGCTTCTCCACTGGATACATTCCTGGACTTTTTGCAGAATCGGGAATCATTATGAGAGTTTCGTCCGGATTCGGCGTCTACCCAACCTACTATTAGAGTCATTCTTTTCCAGATGCTTCTTGGTCAGCTCTAGCCATTTCCTTTCTCCTGGTGGGAGATTTGAATTCCAATCTGGCGTAGTTCCATTAAGAACTTGGCTCCGCTCTGGTACTCGATCTACTCCCCCGGGGGATGCTAAGTCGAGTGATGGGATGACCCTGCTTCCTCTGACTATGTCCTCACGGGCGTCTCATTATCTACCACGCCCTACGAAGTCTCCCGCTGGGACCCCTGGATCTTATTTCTACTTTGCAGAGATGTTAGGGGGGTTCTCACGAGGGTACTTCCAGAGTATCGAACCCGCTGCTAATTAACTGCTTGAGGAGGATAGTCTTCTTCATGACTCACCTCGTTCTGCTAATGTGTACGAGCATTTCCCACTTGGTCCTGTGCGGAGGAGCTGGCCTGGGAGAAGACTGAGAAGCTATAGCGGGCAGGCATCGGTCTGTCTCCTTGAAGCTTTACTCTGTCGAGGATTTCTATGGTTGGTCGGCCCTTGGATTCCCCTCGTTGATGCTCCGCCTGTAAGATGCTTCCTATGAGAGACAACCACAAACCCATAGCGACAGGAAAGGGGTCCACTGAGTAAAGAAACTACGAAGCTCGAGTACTGTGTCAGTGCTCTCAAGCATAGAATCCCCTTGAGATCCAAATCCTATTTTTAGGTCGACTCGACTCCGTCTCGTCTCACTGAACTAGGAACCATAGCCTTTCCTCTATCTTCTCTGTCCCCGAGGCGTGCCTCTGTAAGCACTTCCCTATTCGGTCAGAGGAGGGTTTTTCCTCCCCCTCGAAAAGAGGTGTTCTACTTCACGATCGTCTCTTCATGTCCCGTCTCCCATTTGTATTTGAAAAAGAGGTCGACGGGCGTGATCTATCAGGAGCATTGAAGCGGACGAACGGGACTGTTGACTAAGACGCTAATCACAATTCCAATCTTCCATCTACACCAAATTCTACTTGATCCCGAAAACCCATGAGCAACCATGGCTCCATTCTCTTGTCATACGGAATCTAATCGAACCCCGTGAGCGGACAGAAGGTGGGCTCGTGGAGGCTGAGTCCACATGAGATTCAGTCGGTAGGAACAAGAACCTCCATAGAACCGTAATCAACGTCCCACGGCATTGGCCACGCACCTGCCCGACCGGTCATATCGTCCGTTCCCCTTATATACTATAGCACGTACTGGCTCTCCTAATGGGGCCCCGGAGGAATGATCCGACTTCTGGGCGGCATGCGGAATCCAATAGATGCGACGGTCTGACCGAAACCAGATTGATACCGCCCGTTCAGAATGGGCCATTTTATCTGCTCGTGCGATGAGGACCTGATGGGACTCGACCAGTAGGTTGAGGTCCGAAAGAGAGGTAACGTGAGTGATAAAAGACGTAACGTAAATGAGGGCTCCGCGCCTCGTGCGTTAGCACGAGTACCTTTAGGGACTCGACCAACCCCTTACGGGACTCGACCAACTCTCCTTCGGGTTCGCTACCTAGCGGTTTTTGTCTATCGCTACCTTTCAGGTAGCAGCTAAAGGAGATTTATCTACGTAGTTAGTCACTCGACCGAGTTTACGAGGTCGAGGATCGCGACCCCCACGGTGCGGTAGCAGGAGTAGTTTGGTAGGGTAGGACGTTTAAGTAACGTGAATGCAGTTGACCTCTTAAAAGATGTTAAAGAGAACTCTTACGAGGCAGTGATAAAAGACGTAACGTAAATGCAGTTGATCTATTAGATATTAAGGAACCTCTTATGAGAAGTGCGGGAGATGTAACGTTATACAATCGATCTATTAAAGGATATTAAGGAACCTCTTACGAGGAGTGCGGGAGATGTAACGTTATGTGGGAGACGTAATGTAATGATAAAAGACGTAACGTAAATGCTGTTGATCCATTAGATATTAAGGAACCTCTTATGAGAAGTGCGGGAGATGTAACGTTATACAATCGATCAAAGGATATTAAGGAACCTCTTACGAGGAGTGCGGGAGACGTAACGTTATGTGGAGATTTATCTGCTCGATCGTAAGATCGAGGTGGGAGACGGAACGGAGTGTACACGGAGTGCAGTTGATGGAAGACGTAACGTGAATACAACTGACCTATTAAAGGATGTTAAAGAGAGCTCTTACGAGGAGTGAAGTCTTCCTAGATGTTAAGTTGCGCTAGATGTTATAGGGACTCGACCGTTAGGGAGAGGGAGTTTAAGTAACGTAAATGCAGTTGAGCTATACTAGTTAAATAGAGCTCTTACGAGGCTTTACATCTTGTAACGGAGTGCGGGAGACGTAACGTTATGCAATCGAGCTCTTTAAGGATATTAAGGAACCTCTTATGAGGCAGTGATAAAAGACGTAACGTAAATTTAACCTATTAAAGGAGATTAAGGAACCTATTATAGAAAGTGCGGGAGATGTAACGTTATACAACCGATGGAAGACGTAACGTGAATATAATTGAGCTATTAAAGGAAAGAGAGCTCTTACGAGGAGTGAAGTCTTCCTAGATGTTAAGTTGCCCTGGATATTAAGGAACCTCCTACGAGGAGTGAAATCGACCTAGATGTTAAGGAGACCTGGATGTTAGGAGACCTCTTAAAGGATGTTAGGAGATGGGAGATGCAACGGAGTGTAATCGACCTCTTAAAAGATGTTAAGGAGACCTAGATGTTAATGAGATGGGAGATGTAACGGAGTGTAATCGACCCGGATATTAAGGAACCTCTTATGAGGAGTGCGGGAGATGCAACGGAGTGTAATCGACCTAGATGTTAGAGGAACCTGGATGTTAGGAGACCTCTTAAACGATGTTAAGGAGACCGGGATGTTAGGAGATGGGAGATGCAACGGAGTGTAATCGACCTCTTAAAAGATGTTAATGAGACCTATTAAAGGGTATTAAGGAACCTCTTATGAGGCAGTGATAAAAGACGTAACGTAAATTTAACCTATTAAAGGAGATTAAGGAACCTATTATAGAAAGTGCGGGAGATGTAACGTTATACAACCGATGGAAGACGTAACGTGAATACAATTGAGCTATTAAAGGAAGTTAAAGAGAGCTCTTACGAGGAGTGAAGTCTTCCTAGATGTTAAGTTGCCCTGGATATTAAGGAACCTCCTACGAGGAGTGAAATCGACCTAGATGTTAAGGAGACCTGGATGTTAGGAGACCTCTTAAAGGATGTTAGGAGACCTCTTAAAAGATGTTAATGAGACCTCTTTAAGGATATTAAGGAACCTCTTATGAGGCTTTAATATCTTGTAACGGAGTGCGGGAGACGTAACGAGTCGACCTAGATGTTAATGAGACCTAGATGTTAAGGAGACCTGGATGTTAGGAGATGGGAGATGCAACGGAGTGTAATCGACCTCTTAAAAGATGTTAAGGAGACCGGGATGTTAGGAGATGGGAGATGCAACGGAGTGTAATCGACCTCTTAAAAGATGTTAAGGAGACCGGGATGTTAGGAGACCATACAGTTAACCTATTAAAGGATATTAAGGAATATATTATAGAAAGTGAAGTCGTCCTGGATGTTAGGAGACCTCTTAAAGGATGTTAGGAGATGGAGATTTATCTGCGTAGGGACTTTAGTCACTCGACCGAGTTTACGAGGTCGAGGTGGGAGACGGAACGGAGTGTACACGGAGTGCAGTTGATGGAAGACGTAACGTGAATAAATTGATGGAAGACGTAACGTGAATAAATTGACCTATATTAGATATTAAGGAAGCTCTTATGAGAAGTGATAAAAGACGTAACGTAAATTTAACCTATTAAAGGATATTAAGGAACCTATTATAGAAAGTGCGGGAGATGTAACGTTATACAACTAAAGGATATTAAGGAACCTCCTACGAGGAGTGAAATCGACCTAGATGTTAAGGAGACCTGGATGTTAGGAGACCTAGATCTTTCCGTTAAGTTGACCCGCATGTTAAAGAGAGCTCTTACGAGGAGTGATAAAAGACGTAACGTAAATTTAACCTATTAAAGGAGATTAAGGAACATATTATAGAAAGTGAAGTCGTCCTGGATGTTAGGAGATGGGAGATGTAACGGAGTGCGGGAGACGTAACGTTATGTGGGAGACGTAACGGGAGTAGAGTCGACCTAGATGTTAATGAGACCTCTTTAAGGATATTAAGGAACCTCTTATGAGGAGTGATAAAAGACGTAACGTAAATTTAACCTATTAAAGGATATTAAAGAACCTATTATAGAAAGTGAAGTCGTCCTGGATGTTAGGAGACCTCTTAAAGGATGTTAGGAGATGGGAGATGCAACGGAGTGTAATCGACCTCTTAAAAGATGTTAAGGAGACCTGGATGTTAGGAGATGGGAGATGTAACGGAGTGCGGGAGACGTAACGTGAATGCAGTTAATCTCTTAAAGGAAAGAGACCTCTTACGAGGAGTGAAGTTGACCTAGATGTTAAAGAGAACTCTTAAAGCATTAAAGTTTATGTTATCCGCCCTACCAAACTACTCCTGCTACCGCTAGGTAGCGAACCCGAAGGGAGAGTCCCGTCAGGTCCTCGACCTCGTAAACTCGGTCGAGTGACTAAAGTCCCTACGCAGATTTATCTACTCGATCTCATTAATTCGATCGAGTAGATAAATCTCCTACGCGGATAAATCACCTCGTGCTATCGCACGAGCAGATAAATCTCCACCGGACTATCTCGACCTCTTAAAGAGGAGTGAAAACGGAATACAGTCGACCTAGTTGGGAGAAATTCGCTCTACATTGCATTTGGTGTCTTCCCCCTGTAACTGTACGAATGATGCCCGAAAGAGGACTAAGCACTCTTTCTCTGAAATCTCTTCTTCTCCATATAGTAGCTCCGCTTCGATCGGCTTCTTTCTCCCTTCGCAGAGTCAGCCTGACTTCGTGGAGAGGGACCCATCCACCGCTGAACCTCTCCTCGACCTACCCGAACTCGACGTGGAGTTCTATTCATCCGTTCTTCCCAACCAAAGAGAGAGCTGTTCTGTTTCGGTTGTCTCACCCATCCTTTCTCCGGATGTAGGAGGCTCTAAGGATTCGTTTCAGTATCAATCCGACGATCTCATCCATTCCCGCTTTATTGGACTAACATCCATAGTTAACATCCAGGTCGACATAGTCTGGTGGGGTAGGCTGTTGCGTCTCTTTCGGTTGGGACTTTTACCTTCGGCCTATGGCTATCTACGAATCACGAGATGATAGGTCATCAGTCAGAATGCACTTCCTGCTTCTCCTCGGGGTTCATGATTGACTTCTGACTAACAATTCTGTTCTCTTACGCTTATCTCGGCCAGGTCTCGCGTAAGCGGAAAATGCGGACGAGGGAGATAATTGGTTGGTGTGGGGCCGCTGTTTCTGTATGGGACTTTACAATCTTACGTTTCGGACCTTCCCCGACTTCTAACAAAGAATCAATCCTTTCTTTACTTGAATTCGAAAAAAGTATAGAAAAAGGACCAGCAATAGAAAAATATCCTCTCGTCCATACTTTTGCATTCCCATCCATGGATTTAAGATTAGTATAGAAGAAGAAGAACAACTAATTACCTTAGCTTAGGTATATAACCCAAAAAAGAATTTAGATCTTCTCCGTTATCTATAAACGGTACAGACGTTAGAACCCCTGCCCCACCAATGAAATCTACTCCAGTGAGAGGAAACCATTAAATAACCTTTCTGCTAGAGTTTATACGAGAAGTCCCGGAATCTCCGTCTTAGTCTCATGACAAAGACTTAGGAAGATGCTCCTCGAAGTTCTCTACCGACTCCACCTATACTAACAAGTAATATATGGGCCCTGTTAGATCGCATACAATCCAGGCGAGAAGCATTTCTGATTGATCTAAATCTCCTTTCTATTACTTACTCCATTCCGCTCCGTGCTCCATTCTATTCTGCTACCGATCGACTCGATCTTATTCATTCTAGATTTTCCGCTTATCTTCCGAGAACTTCTTCTTGTTCCATTCTTTTTACTTGCCTGTCGAGACATATATCCCGCTGGACCTAAAGCTAAAGAAATTCTTACAAAGACGTTGCCCATATATGACTTCCCCAAAGGAAGCGGGTGGATAGTGGGAACTAGGATGCGAGGAGCAGTGTGACCCTTATTTTACCGAAGGTGGCTGAGACTTACGTCTGGAGCAAGGTAGGATTTGAATCCCGATAGGGGAACGACGAGAGTTTGGTGGGGATAGTACGGTGCTTAAACGTAGGCCCAAGGGAGCAGTCGAGTCCCTAGCAGTCTTCCGGCGCAAGGGCTCCCTATCGGTCGAGCTATTTCATCCCTAAAGCTAAAGGTCCTCGTGCGTAAGCACCTTTTTAGGATTAAGAGGTCTCCTTAACATCTAGGTCTCCTAACATCCAGGTCGACTTAACATCTTTTAAGAGGTCGATTACACTCCGTTGCATCTCCCATCTCCTAACATCCTTTAAGAGGTCGACTTCACTACTCGTAAGAGGTCTATTTAACATCCTTTAATAGGTCTATTGCATAACATCTCCCGCACTCACGTTACGTCTCTTACCACTCACGTTGCGTCTCTTGCCCCACCAGAATATCTCGACCTAGATGTTTAGGAGACCCGGATGTTATCCACCCTACCAAACTACTCCGGCTACCTGAAAGGTAGCGAGGCTTTAGACAAACCTGCCAGGGAGCGAAACAGGCACGTCTCTTTCCCCACCAGACTACTGATTTATCCGCGTAGGAGATTTATCTACTCGATCGAATTTATGCGATCGAGGAGATAAATCTGCGTAGGAGATTTATCTACTCGATCGAATTAATGAGATCGAGGACCTTTAGCTTTAGGGATGAAATAGCTCGACCGTAGGGAGCCCTTGCGCCTACCCCCGAAGATGCGATCCTCGACCTCGTAAACTCGGTCGAGTGACTAAAGTCCCTACGCAGATAAATCTCCTGCCCCACCAGACTACTTTAAGTAACGTAATGGAGTCGACCTCTTAAGGGGACCTCTTAAAGTTGTTGAGTAAGAATAGACTATGTCGACCTATCAAATCGTAATAGACTCTTACGAGGGAGTAAAGGCCCAACGGGAAGTAAGGGGTGAACACAAGCAAGGACAGGGTTCAGAAGATTCTACGCACCACTTTATCGAATACCTATTCTGTGCGGATAGTTTCGCTTCATACGGACCCTGGGTCCTCAAATTCTTCCAAAGTTCGTACTAGCCCCTGTTACTAATCCGCTAGTTGGCCATAAAGAAGTCAAACTAGTGCGAGCACGGTTCGCTCTAGGGAGCTCTCACTTATACCTGGAATCTTTCGTTCTTCCTTGAATCAGATTCATATTTGATGTTCTGTACCCTTCGGATTCTTGAGTAGTGGAGCTTGAATGGTCGACCACACTGATTCTTTTCGTTCACCGTCGTCGGAGAAATTCCCTACGCAGAAATGGGGGTCAAAGTCCCCCACTCAAGATTTACTAAGAGTGTTCCCCTCTAGGGCATAGAAGCAGCTCCCTATATAGCTCCTCTGAAACCCGATCTGGGCGACTCATACGATTCGTCTTCGATCTCCCCCAAGAAATGGTCGATTCACGAAGTTCTGGAGAAAGGAAATTAGTTGTGGGTCGGCGGCTATCCGCATGCTATCGCATCAGAAGATCATAAGCTTTCGGAAAGAAAGAGGACGGGCCGATTCTTCATTCGCGCTCTCTCCGTCCCGGGCAGATATAACGGATCCTTGAGCTTATGATCCGCCTAAAATACTAAACGAAACCTCTTATCGAATAGGGTCTCGCTGAATGAAATAAAATATTGGAATGGAACCTGATTCTCGTTCTCCTTCTTCTCGGGAGATGCTATCGAGAGGCTTCCAATCATGTCTAGGCTTGTGAGTCTCGCTGTTTCCACGGCTCATACCCCATCGACCCCTTGGGAGAGACTAGTGAGAGAGAATGAGGTCGGGCGAATATTCTATTGAGGTTCTTTCTCGCAGATGTTATGTTTCTAGGCGAATAAAAAGCCCCAGATGAAGAATCCATTTTGGATGAAATGGTTGGATTTGTATAGCAACGAATTAATCCAGCGCTACCAAAAATGTTTTGGGTCGAGATAGTTCTTTACTTAAAGAGGTCGAGATAGTCTGGTGGGGCAAGAGACGCAACGTGAGTGGTAAGAGACGTAACGTGAGTGCGGGAGATGCTATGTGGAGATTTATCTACTCGATCGAATTAATGAGATCGAGGAGATTTATCTGCTCGGCCGAAGGAAAGAGACGTAACGTGAGTGTGGGAGATGTAACGGAGTGCAATCGACCTCTTAAGGAGACCTGGCTGTTACGAGGACCTGACGGGACTCTCCCTTCGGGTTCGCTACCTAGCGGTAGCAGGAGTAGTTTGGTAGGGCGGATAACACCCAGGTCGAAGTAGTCTGGTGGGGTAGGAACGTTGCGTCTCTTTCCCACCAAACTATTTAGGGACGAGATAGCTCGACCGTAAGGGAGCCCTTGCGCCCACGTTTAAGTAACGTAATGATAAAAGACGTAACGTAAATGCAGTTGATCTATTAGATATTAAGGAACCTCTTATGAGAAGTGAAGTCGTCCGGGATGTTAGGAGACCTAGATGTTAATGAGACCTATTAAAGGATGTTAAAGAGAACTCTTACGAGGAGTGCGGGAGATGTAACGTTATGCAATTGACCTCTTAAAGGATGTTAAAGAGACCTCTTACGAGGCTTCATTACTCTGTAACGTTATGCAATAGACCTATTAAAGGAATACCTCGACCTCTTACGAGGAGTGAAGTCGACCTCTTAAAGGATGTTAGAAGACCTAGATGTTAAGGAGACCTCTTTAAGGACTATCTCGATCCCTTAAGGTTGGTTCGAAGCCGCTAAACCCTCGATTAAGCTACATTTAAGCCCTGTCCGCAGTACTTTACTTAATGTATGTTATGACCTAAAGATGAATCAAGGGGCAGTTTCCCTTACAAAAACCAAAAAGAAAGGAAGCGGGTTCTCTATCTACCAACCTGAAAAAACACAGTGGAATTGAATGATTCTTTCTATTAATTAATTTTTTTATTTATGGGCGGAAGATGAAGCAGAAATAACAGAAAATATTTGATATTTCAGACAAAAACTAAATTACTAAGATACCCAAGAAATAACATAAATGAGTGTGGGTGACGTTCCGTCTCTTTCCTTCGGTCGAGCATATAAATCTCCACATTCATTGGGCACATAAGAACTTTCATTTCTTCCAATATAAAAGGGAGTTTCCGTAATTGAGTTGATGTAAATTCGAAATCTAAAACATCTGTTTCCAACAAAAGAGTCAGAGGTGCGGAGCAGCTCGACCGCAAGCAAGAGGAATTTCGAAAGAGGTCCAGTTCCGGTTACAAGCCGAAGAAAAAGAAAGAAGTTGTCAAGAAGAGGTCAACTTTCTCAGACTAACAACGCTACCAAAAGAACCAACACCCACAGTTGGAAAAGACCGTTTAATAGGTAGGAGAGGAAGTCTGTATCCGCGGAAACTTCTGCATAAATTGGAAGAAGCTTTCGATGCCGAATAGTAAGCCGCTCTCTAGGTGTGAAAAAATATAACCTACGTAAGTCACTGCGCCCCCGTAAGAGGTATCCTTATCCTTATCCTTTAAGAGGTCGACCAACGTTACTTAAACGGCGCAAGGGTTACTTATCCAATTCTATCCTGAGACGCTCCGGCCACGACGACGAATAAGAAGTGCAATCTCTCTTATTGGATCTGATAGGGACTGAGGAAGCAAGCCTTATAAGTTTTCAAGCGCATTAAGCGGTGCTCATACCGAGCGCCCATCTAAGCGCTCATTCGAGCATTCGCGACAGAGGTCAGCATTAGCAAGGTCAGGACCACGATCAAAAAAGAACGCAAACTCTTTGAATGATAAAGAGTACTCTACCAGGAAGTTAGCAGTCCCATTACTTTGAAAGAAATCCGAGGATACTTTCAGTCTATGCAAGGAGCATTAAGACGAAGTTCGTCCGCTTATTCATGAGCGTAGACCAGTGGAACTCCGGAATCAAGATATGCATGGTGCCCAGGGGAGCAATGAGAGCCTCGGCTCAACGAAAAAAGAAGCTCGCGGTGACGCGCTCCTTGTGGACGAGCGACGCGAATAAGAGGAATTGGATAGTCGTACATCCCTAGCGGTCTTCAGGCGCAAGGGCTTCGCTTAAGCTCGAGTCCCATCAGGAGTAGTTTGGTGGTCAGTGAGAAAGAAAATTGATGCTTAAAAGGGCCAAACCATATTTGCATAATAAAAGCAATTTTCAAGAAATCCCCCAAAAGTATCAAAAAATCCCGAAAAAATACAAAATTTTTGTCATCAATTTTTCCTTTTTTCGCTAAAGGATGCCGACAACAAAAGCAGAAATGGGTGCCCGCATTTATACAGCTACCGAAAGGGAAGTAACGTGAGTGCGGTAGATGTTATGCAATTGACCTCTTAAAGGATGTTAAAGAGACCTCTTACGAGGGGTGAAGTCGACCTCTTAAAGGATGTTAGGAGACCTCTTAAAAGGTAGCGAACCCTTGCCAGTCGAGTCACTAAAGTGCCGCACTACGCTTCGTCTCTTTCCCCACCTGACTACTTCTACCTAATGGCTAGGCTATTACGGAAGTCGAATCCATTGGAATAGTATCAAGAAGAGTCATCCACAAACAACGGAAATGGACATAGAAAGACTATACATTGATGGGTAGGCATGGATTCTTAGAAACCGCACGAACCAGGCCGATGCAGACGAAGCGAAGTTCTCACCGCGACCCGACGGAAGCCAGGACGATTCATTGACTCGGCAAGAGATGGAACCTCGTAGCCGGCAGCCTTCCATTCGATTCTCAGAACTTGAGTTGATCGTCTTCATTTTTTCTTATATAACATTCGTAACTCATCGCATTTTTGAGACGACCCCGGAAGAAGTCGATTTAGGTTGTAAGGTTGTAACTCGTTTCTCGATATCCTCGATCATATTATCATATAGAAAGAAAGAACGAATCACGGAATGGGAATTCTCAGAATTGGATCTTCTCCGTGTGGCCACTGAGCCACTTTAACAGCTCTGACCCAAATTCGCTGGGTAACAGAATTGGGAGTCGATCCCCTTAGGTTATTCTCATTCCAATTCCAAGGATAGTTTTTTTACGAAATGGAATAGGGAGAGTCGAGGGAGTTTAAGTAACGGAGTGTGGAGATTTATCTACTCGATCTCCTAGATCGAGGTGGTGGGAGACGTAACGGAGTTCAAAGAACGGAGTGCAGTTGATGGAAGACGTAACGTGAATAAATTTACCTATTAAAGGAAGTTAAAGAGAGCTCTTACGAGGAGTGATAAAAGACGTAACGTAAATTTAACCTATTAAAGGATATTAAGGAACCTATTATAGAAAGTGCGGGAGATGTAACGTTATACAATCGACCTATTAAAGGATATTAAGGAACCTCTTACGAGGAGTGAAATCGACCTAGATGTTAAGGAGACCTGGATGTTAGGAGACCTAGATGTTAAGTTGCGCTGGATGTTATAGGGACTCGAGCTGCGATCCTCGACCTCGTAAACTCGGTCGAGTGACTAAAGTCCCTACGCAGATAAATCTCCTGCCCCACCAGACTATTTTAAGTAACGGAGTGTACACGGAGTGCAGTTGACCTCGGATGTTATAGGGACTCGACCGTAAGGGAGCCCTTGCGCCCGTGCAGTCGACCTCTTAAAGGAGACCTAGTTAGGCACGAAGGTGCGAAGCAACTCGACCGATGCCAGACCCAACCCCTGCCCCACCAAAAAGAGCGGCGAAGGCGCAAGGGCTTCGCTGGCGCTCGAGTCCCTATAACATCCGAGGTCAACTGCACTCCGTGTACACTCCGGGCGCAAGGGCTCCCTGACGGTCGAGTCCCGTCAGGTCCTCGATCCAGGGGATCGAGCAGATAAAGCAATAGTTTGGTGGGGTAGGTCGATCTTACGCTCGAGTAGAAAAATCTCCTGGGGTCGAGTACTATTAGATAAATCTCCTTAACAGCCAAGTCTCCTAACATCCAAGTCTCCTTAACATCTAGGTCGAGATAGTGGGGTAGGCTCGTAAGAGGTCTCTTTAACTTCCTTTAATAGGCCGATTGTATAACGTTACATCTCCCGCACTTCTCGTAAGAGGTTCCTTAATATCTAATAGATCTCCTTAGCATCTAGGTCTCCTTAACATCTAGGTCGATTTCACTCCGTTACATCTCCCGCACTCCTCGTAAGAGGTCTATTTAACATCCTAGTATAGGTCAATTTATTCACGTTACGTCTTCCTCATTTACGTTACGTCTTTTATCACTGCCGTTGCGTCTCTTTCCCCACCAGACTATTTTAAGTAACGTGAGTGCAGTTGACCTCTTAAAGGACTATTTCGACCTAGATGTTAGGAGACCTCTTAAGGGAGAAGGAACTCGACCCCTGGGGTCGAGGGAGTTTCGGTTTTTATTTTACATTTGAATCCTTTGAGTAAGAATAAAAAATGCGAGAAAGGATACAAATCAAAAAAATCACTTTGAATTTCGGACCTCAACATCCTGCTGCTCATGGTGTTTCACGATTAGTATTGGATAGGAATATGGCCTTCTGGTGGGTTGTGTGTTCAATGAAGCTCGATCGCGCTTTCTGTAACACCTTCCCCATTAGTCACCTGCCCCTGCCCCTAAGGCTTTTCATTTGGGCGCGTCTTCAGTGGGCTCTTTTAATGGGCCTCTTTCCTCTTTTCGCCCTGCTTGGGCTTCTTTTAATGGACGAGCTGAGGGCGGCAGTCGCACCATACCTCCCTTCATCTTCGGGGGGTTTAACTCCGCCCCAAGCTCCATATCCTGATGATCCCACCCTTGTTCCTCCGCAGGATGGGGAGGACGAAGGTGAGGGTACGAGCAATCCAGCACCGGCACTGCCTGAGTGGAGGCGGGCACTAGCTCTCCCCAAGGAGAGCCCTGCTCCACCTTGCCTCATTTCCCATATAAAGGGCGAGTTTCGCTTGCTCTTTAATATAGGGCGTACTCGGGAGATGCCAGAGGGTGTCTTCCTTCGGGGGATAGAGCCGTTCGGGCTGGACAACGCGTCCACCACCGTCGGGTTCTGCCAGGCGCTAATCCACCATCTCGATTCCCAATGTGCAAAACGCACGAGGGGTGGTAATATTTCGCGGTTCGACTTCTCCAAGAAGGAGGATAGAGATTCGCTCTACTCCATTTTGAGAACGTATGACCCAGATATCGGTATGTAGCTCGCCTCTTTGCCCTTTATGGGTATGTAGCTCGCGTCTTTCCTTTTTTTTTTTTTTCTGTGATTGTCTGCTTTTTGGTTCTTTGATCAAACTTTACATTATGTATTTACTTATTGTCTTTTTGCCCTTGCTCGGTAGTTCGGTTGCTGGTTTTTTCGGTCGTTTTCTCGGAGCGGAAGGAAGCGCTATAGTGACTACTACGTGCGTCTCATTCTCTTCGATCTTATCTTTGATTGCTTTTTATGAAGTCGCACCGGGAGCTAGTGCTTGCTATTTAAGAATTGCTCCTTGGATTTCATCGGAAATGTTTGATGCTTCTTGGGGCTTCTTTGGCGACCGTGAAGTCACCGGATGAATAGATACGGACTCGACCCGCTCCATCCGGGGCACCGTAGCATGTCGGGAATAAGGGAGGACATAGTGGACGTAACCACTCCTGGCCCTGTCATCGATACAAAGTTGAGGACACGAACACAGGTGTGGAGTTTTTGTTCGCCTCGCATATGGGTAGCAAGAGGACGCTTATGCCCTTAGGTTGGGGCCTTATG